TTAACCATCTATAGAATTGAATTCCATTGATGCCAAATCAAGAGGAAAATTGTGAGCATTGCGCTCATGCATAACTTCCATACCAAGATTAGCACGATTAATTATATCAGCCCAAGTATTAATAACACGACCTTGACTGTCAACTACAGATTGATTGAAATTGAATCCATTCAAGTTGAACGCCATAGTACTAATACCCAAAGCAGTAAACCAGATACCTACTACGGGCCAAGCCGCTAAGAAGAAATGTAAAGAACGAGAATTATTAAAACTAGCATATTGGAAAATCAATCGACCAAAATAACCGTGAGCCGCGACAATATTATAAGTTTCTTCTTCCTGACCAAATTTGTAACCTGCATTAGCAGACTCACTCTCTGTGGTTTCCCTTATTAAACTAGAAGTTACCAAAGAACCATGCATAGCACTAAATAAAGAACCACCAAAAACGCCAGCTACGCCTAACATATGAAAAGGATGCATAAGAATATTATGCTCTGCCTGGAATACAATCATGAAGTTGAAAGTACCAGAAATGCCTAAGGGCATACCATCCGAAAAACTTCCTTGGCCTATAGGATAAATCAAGAAAACTGCAGCAGCAGCCGCAACAGGAGCTGAATATGCAACAGCAATCCAAGGTCGCATACCTAAACGAAAGCTAAGTTCCCATTCACGGCCCATGTAACAAGCTACGCCAAGTAAAAAATGAAGAACAATTAACTCATAAGGACCGCCGTTGTACAACCATTCGTCCACAGAAGCTGCTTCCCAGATAGGATAAAAATGCAAACCAATAGCTGCAGAGGTAGGAATAATAGCACCAGAAATTATATTGTTTCCATAAAGAAGAGAACCGGCAACAGGTTCTCTAATACCATCAATATCTACAGGCGGAGCTGCAATAAAAGCAATAATAAAAACTGAAGTTGCAGTTAATAAAGTCGGAATCATTAAAACACCGAACCATCCAATATAAAGACGATTTTCAGTACTAGTAATCCAGTTACAAAAACGACCCCAAGCACTTGCGCTCTCGCGTCTTTCTAAAATTGCAGTCATGGTTGATTAATTTGGAGTTTAGTTAAAATAAAAATCAGAGACTCCCAAGCATGGCTTGTTATTCAACAGTATAAAATAATTTCTATATTGAAGTCAACTAAAATATAATCAAAAATATAATATAAAAAACTAAGGGAATACCTTATGGGTTGCCCGGGATTCGAACCCGGAACTAGTCGGATGAAGTAGATCATTTCATTCAATTTTTTGTTCAAGAAAATTCAAAAATCTCCTCCCAAACCGTGCTTGCAATTTTCATTGCACACGGCTTTCTCTCTGTATTTTCTATTTCTATTTCACATCTACCGGCAAAACAAGCATTTCATTAAATCACAAAAATTGATCTAGCATAAACCAAATATTTTGATCAAAAATAAAAAAAAAATCCAGAGCATTCTGCTGTTTTACCCAAAACTTGGTGAAATTATTTACCTCCAAAATATCTAAAAACCAAAGTCGTTCTGTAACTAAATCTATCTTAAATAGCAATTTTCTAAATTGTTTATGAAAACAGAAATATAGCAATTTTTTGTTTTTGAATTCAACTTGTTTTCGCACAAATATTTTACGTAGTTCAAATCCTAATTCTTTTCGAACTATACGTATCGTACTTTTATGCTTACAGGCTAAAGTTTTGATACATGAGAGAAAAAGTATATACTTCACACGATCTAAAAAACGTTTATTTCGTGCTCCACTGTAAAAAGAATCTACATTTCTGCAAAAATGATCATATTTATCAAGAATAGAATTGTCGGTAAAACTAAGCCATGCTAATTTACTCTTCGGGTTACCCATTATATCACATAATCCTTCTTTTGATAAAAATTGAATAACAAAAACAGCGCTAAGTTTTGAATTTAATTCCCTGCTAACAAAATCAGTAGATAGAAAATAATCTAAGATATTTAGTCGGAGTAAAAAAGAGTTTGTTGGATATTCTAAGTAATAAGCTAGAAAAAATATATTTTGACTGGAAATTTGTTTCAAAAAAAAACTAGAGGGTTCCGATAAAACAAAAAGATAAGTTTGCCAAAAATTTAAGAAAAAAAATTCACATTTTTTGACTAGAATAGTAGTTCCCAGCAAAATCAATTTTTCCCCATATCTTATATAGTGAAAAAAAAAATCCTTTAGCAATCTTATCGTGTCTTTTTTTTTCGGTTTTCGGGTTAAAAAATTCCATTTTTGTTGAAAATGCTTTTGTTCTGAAAAAAGACCATAAGACAATGATTTTTCATGAAAACAACTTTTCCATCGAAGAGTGAAAAAATCTTCGAAAATAGAAAGAAGAATATTCCCTAATAAGAAACAGAAAATCACACTTCCTTTTGGAAAAATAATAGAATTATTCACAAACTTAAATTGCTTTGAAAAAAGTATAAAACTTAAAAAATGTAAAAAAGAAACATCTTGAATCGAAAATTTGAAACGTCTAATTAACAGCTCTGAATGAATCGAAGAGGGTATTCTTATATTAGAAAAAGAAAGAGAAAACATAAAGACTTCTTCCAAAAAAAGAAATAGAGAAAAGACTGATTGAAAATTGACCTGTTGATTTATTTCTTTGAAAGTTACTTTGAAACCAAAAAAGTGTTTCCACCACGTGGAAACAAAAATATCAAAACAGAAAAAAAAAGTTTTTCCAATGAAATTAAAACAAGAACTTCTTGTATTGTACACAAGATAGTTTTGTTGATGTAATAGCTTAATTGAACGTTTTACATTCAAAAAACGGAAACTATTAGGTAATTTTTCTATTTTTTCGAAAGAAGGGCTTGAGTTGAATAACAGATTCGGATCTATAACATAGAAATCGTTATGGAATAAGAGGGGATATAAAAAATGTTGTTGCCAACGTATGTTTTCATTTTTTTTCAAGAAAAAACCTCCTAAACCTTTCTTTTTAGAAATAAAATAACACATAGTACAATCTAGCTTGAACCGAATAAACCAAATAGTACTTTCAAAAGAAAGAATCTCAATCGTCATACACAAAAAAGACGCAAATATTTTATCTTAGCAACCAGGCGTTCTCCTGACTCATGAAATTCAGGCCAGCACACTAATTTTTTTTACACACCGATCTTAAAGTCTTTAGGATTCTATGATATGAAATTCTCTGACCTTTTCAGAGAAAAACCTTCCCATATCGATTGCTAAAAAGCTTTTAACTTCTTTTTAATAAGAGGAATTTCTCTTCGCTAGGAAGAGCAGAAACTCGTTCTTCTAGGTTTCTTCATTATTCAAGCTATCCCTTTTCCATAGACTTTTTAACTACAAAGTGATTGAACTTCAATTTCATTGAAAATCTTACCTTTTTTGAAAAAAGAAGTTTTTCCAAAAGCGACATGCTTTTTTTTCCTTTTTCTAGGATAAGTCGTAGTTTACTAAAATAATCATTACTGATTAATATTGACGAAAATTTTACTTCATTTCAAAATGTAAAAAACTTGATTAAATCGCACTTAAAAGCCGAGTACTCTACCATTGAGTTAGCAACCCTAAAGAATATATTATTGTATACCTTAAGGTATACAATAATGATAGGCCCGTAGTAGATTTTTTGTCAAATTAAGCAAAAAAAAAAAAAACGAATTATCTTACAGTTAATGTTTCCTTAGTTGCGTACATGACTTCAATTGTAATCTTAACTACACCCTTTATTTTAGCAAATTTTTCTGTCTTTCTTTTTACCTTGTCCCTGAAAAAACGAGGAATTTTTTGTAGTTCTAGTTGACTTTCAGTATCCCAGATTACGTCTAAACCACCTATAGGGTTAGATTTTGTTATTACTTCTTTCATATCATGACCACCAAAAATGTCTAGAAGATGATCTTCCATACCCAGCGCAAAAGAATTATAGACCAAATCAGCTATTTGATTTGTACCTTCGTACCCCATAAAAGGACGATATCCCAAAGGAAAATTTTGTATATGAACTGGTGCAGAAATAACACCGCAGGAGATATCAAACCGTTTACCAATATGACGTTCCATTTGAGTACCGAATATTGCGGAAGGTTCTACACAAGCAATTTTTTTCCCTACTTTAGCATGATCCTCTGTGATCAATATTTCATTACTAAAATCTTGTACCTGCTCTTTAAACCACTCTGCATCATGTTTACAATATGTACCTGTACAACTCACGCGAATTCCCATTTCTCGAGCAAGTATTTTGGTAATAGACGCAGCATGAGTTGCATCACCAAAAACAACAGTTTGCTTCCCCGTAAAATTTTGGCAATCAATAGATCTTGAAAACCAAACAGCTTGGGAAATAAACCTAGTTTGTCTATCAATATAAGATTCATAATTTACCCCCTTTTCCCCAAAAATTGAAGCAAAAGGATTCACCGATTTTTCTATCCGTCGGATACACTCGGCATTATCTATAACACCCATAGGTGTTATAGATAGATAAGGCATTCCAAATTCTTTTTTCAAAAAAAAAGCTGTCATTAACCCTATTTCACGATAAGGCACCAAATTTAACCAAGCTTTTGGTAAATTTTGCAAATCTTCGACAGACCCCCCTTCAGGGATTACTTGATTTATCTGTATATTGAGATCTTGAAATAAACGTTTTAACTCACGACAGTCATGTTGATGATGAAACCCCAAAGTAAAAATACCGATGATATTTACAGAAGGCACATCCGTCAAAAATCGGTCTAATTTTTCTTTTTTTTGTTTCGATAAATAAAAGCGAACAACTTGCTCTAAAGTCCTATCTGCTGCTTGAATTTCATTTACTTGATAATGGTCTACATCCGCCAAAATAATATTTGAATCAGATATTACAGATGCTCTATCTACAAAATTTTGTAAATCCTCTTGTAAAATACTTGAAGTACACGTAGGTGTCAATATAATCAAATCAGGATTTTCTTCTTTATCTTTCCGAAGTAGATTATCTACTACTTTTTTTTGAGATCCACGTCCTAAAACACGACGATCTACAATACTAGCTGTCGCTGGAGTAAAATTTCTTTCCCGCTCTAGCATAGAACGCATTACATTGAAATAATCATCTCCCAAAGGAGCATGCATAATAGCATGCACATTTTGAAATGAATTAGCTACTCGTAAAGTTCCAATATGAGCAGGACCGGCATACATCCAATAAGCTAATTTCATAAACAAAATTTTTGAGTGATTAATTTTATTAAATTTTTATTTAATTACACTACAACAAAGAGATATTCCTTATAAATCAAAAAATATTGTATAGGTTATAATTTTCTTTTGTTCTTTTGTTTGTCGTTTACTTGCTTGCAGCCAAAAAAATGAAGCCCTTTTTACTCAGTGGTAGAGTAAAGCCATGGTAAGGCGTAAGTCATCGGTTCAAATCCGATAATGGACTTTAGCCTTCATTATAAGTATATCCTAAAAATTAAGAACCCTTGTTAATTTTTACTTTTGAATTCTAGTTTTTTCTTATAATGGTAAAGTAGATAAGTATTTTTATCGATTTTTGCTCATTAATTCTTTTGTCTTTATATTCAAATTCAATCAAAAATCAAAAAAAGAAAATGAACAAAATGTTTAAAAAAGGAGGATAATAATGACTATAGCACTTGGAAACTTTTCCAAAGAGGAAAAAACATTTTTGGATACTCTGGATGATTGGCTACGCAGAGACCGGTTCATTTTTATAGGTTGGTCTGGTCTATTACTTTTTCCTTGTGCTTATTTCGCCTTGGGTGGATGGTTCACTGGTACAACCTTTGTGACTTCATGGTATACTCACGGACTAGCTAGTTCCTATTTAGAAGGCTGTAATTTTTTAACAGCTGCAGTTTCTACTCCCGCGAATAGTTTAGCACATTCACTTCTTCTATTATGGGGCCCTGAAGCACAAGGGGATTTCACGCGTTGGTGTCAATTAGGTGGTCTATGGACCTTCGTAGCTCTGCATGGTGCTTTCGGTTTAATAGGTTTCATGTTACGCCAATTTGAACTTGCTAGATCTGTACAATTACGACCATATAATGCAATTGCATTTTCTGCTCCAATTGCTGTTTTTGTTTCAGTTTTTTTAATCTATCCTTTAGGTCAATCTGGTTGGTTTTTCGCTCCCAGTTTTGGAGTTGCTGCTATTTTCCGATTTATCCTTTTTTTCCAAGGTTTTCATAATTGGACCTTAAACCCGTTTCACATGATGGGAGTTGCCGGGGTTTTAGGAGCTGCTCTGCTATGTGCTATTCACGGTGCTACTGTAGAAAATACTTTATTTGAAGACGGAGACGGGGCAAACACATTCCGTGCATTTAACCCGACTCAAGCCGAAGAAACTTATTCCATGGTCACAGCTAATCGTTTTTGGTCCCAGATTTTTGGAGTTGCTTTTTCTAATAAACGTTGGTTACATTTTTTCATGTTATTTGTACCTGTAACTGGTTTATGGATGAGTGCTATTGGAGTTGTAGGCTTAGCTCTAAACTTACGTGCCTATGACTTTGTTTCCCAAGAAATCCGCGCAGCGGAAGACCCTGAATTTGAGACTTTCTATACAAAAAATATCCTCCTGAATGAAGGTATTCGAGCCTGGATGGCGGCTCAAGATCAGCCTCATGAAAACCTTATATTCCCCGAGGAGGTTTTACCCCGTGGAAACGCTCTTTAATGGAACTCTTACTTTAGCTGGTCGTGATCAAGAAACTACAGGGTTTGCTTGGTGGGCCGGTAATGCTAGACTAATCAATTTATCTGGTAAATTACTTGGAGCTCACGTGTCTCATGCTGGACTAATTGTGTTCTGGGCCGGAGCTATGAACCTTTTCGAGGTGGCTCATTTTATACCTGAAAAACCTATGTATGAACAAGGGTTAATTTTACTTCCTCATCTCGCTACTCTAGGGTGGGGAGTAGGTCCTGGCGGAGATGTTGTCGACACTTTTTCTTTTTTTGTATCAGGAGTACTTCATATAATTTCTTCTGCCGTTCTAGGCTTCGGTGGTCTTTACCACGCCCTTATAGGTCCTGAAACGTTAGAAGAGTCTTTTCCTTTTTTCGGTTATGCTTGGAAGGATAGAAATAAAATGACTACCATTTTGGGTATTCATCTCATCTTACTCGGTGCTGGTTCTTTTCTTCTCGTGCTAAAAGCTCTCTATTTTGGAGGTATATATGATACCTGGGCTCCGGGTGGTGGAGATGTAAGAAAAATAACAAATATGACCCTTAACCCCAATACTATTTTTAGTTATTTACTGAAATCTCCTTTTGGAGGAGAAGGATGGATTGTTAGTGTAAACAATATGGAAGATTTAATTGGAGGACATTTCTGGTTGGGTTCAATTTGTTTCTTCGGTGGTATTTGGCACATATTAACTAAACCTTTTGCATGGACTCGTCGTGCTTTTGTTTGGTCTGGCGAAGCTTATTTATCATATAGCTTAGCGGCTCTTTCTTTGTTTGGTTTTATTGCTTGCTGTTTCGTTTGGTTTAATAATACAGCGTATCCCAGCGAGTTTTATGGGCCTACTGGCCCAGAAGCTTCTCAAGCTCAAGCTTTTACTTTCTTAGTTAGAGACCAACGTCTTGGAGCTAGTGTAGGATCTGCCCAAGGACCAACTGGATTGGGTAAATATCTTATGCGTTCCCCTACTGGGGAAATTATTTTTGGTGGGGAGACTATGCGTTTTTGGGATCTTCGGGCCCCTTGGTTAGAACCTCTTAGAGGTCCTAATGGTTTAGACCTTAATAAATTAAAAAAAGATATACAACCTTGGCAAGAACGGCGTTCAGCCGAATATATGACGCATGCTCCTTTAGGTTCTTTAAACTCAGTAGGCGGTGTGGCTACTGAAATAAATGCAGTAAATTTTGTTTCTCCCCGAAGCTGGTTAGCTACTTCGCATTTTGTTCTAGGATTTTTTTTCTTTGTAGGTCATTTGTGGCATGCGGGAAGAGCTCGTGCAGCCGCAGCAGGTTTTGAAAAGGGGATTGACCGAGATTTAGAACCTGTCCTGTTTATGACCCCTCTAAACTAAACCCAAACATAAAAGAAAAAGAATGGTTATCCCATTCTTTTTCTTTTGGTAATTTTGAATTTAATTTTATTCCAAACAAAAGGAGAGAGAGGGATTCGAACCCCCGATAGTTTGTAACCTATGCCGGTTTTCAAGACCGGAGCCATAAACCACTCGGCCATCTCTCCTAAAGTCTTCTCTAGAAAAAAAGCTTATCTTATTTCATTTCAAAAAAAACAAAAGGGGTGCAATTTTTACATATTAGATTTCATTCTAATTCGATCAAATAAGGATCAAATGGTATAGTTTATGTTGGATTTTATCAAAATTATGACTATTGCTTTTCAACTGACTATGTTTGCATTAATCGCAATTTCCTTTCTATTACTTATAGGCGTACCTATCGCTTTCGCTTTCCCAGAAGGTTGGTCAGGTAATAAAAATATTCTATTTTCTGCTGTCTCATTATGGATTGGATTAGTTATTTCTGTAGGCGTCCTAAATTCTTTTATATAACTCACAAACTTAATAAGTAAAAAGCAAAAAATAATTGAACGGATTGAAAAATAGTAATATAAAATAACAATATAGAAAACATATTAATAAGAATATAAGAATAAGACATATTAATAAGACATAATATGTCTTGTTTCCTTAATACCTTGCGGATATGGTTGAATGGTAAAATTTCTCTTTGCCAAGGAGAAGACGCGGGTTCGATTCCCGCTATCCGCCCAAAAAATAACCATCTTGGCGGAGACGGGATTTGAACCCGTGACCTCAAGGTTATGAGCCTTGCGAGCTACCAGGCTACTCTACTCCGCGCTATTGTCTACCTTCCATAAAAGAAAAACCTCCTAGAAAAGAAAAAAGCGTCGAAGTATCTTCGACGCTTTTTTATACTATACCTACCAACTTGATTTGATTATACCAGGTAATAAACAAGCATGAGCCATTTTACGAAATACATGTCCACAAAATCCAAAGTCTCGATAAAACCCTCTCGGCCTTCCAGTCAAAAAACAACGACGATGAAGACGTGTTGGTGCACTATTACGTGGTAAAGATTGGATTTTACAAATAATTTTTTCCTGTGAGAAAAAAAAGACTTCCTTTTTCTTTAAAGACTCGCGAATTGCACGATATTTCTGTTCTAACCGTTGACGTTTTTTTTCTCTTTCAATAAGACTTTTTTTTGCCATAGTTTCTAACTATAAAAAAAATAAAAGATCGATCAGATTCTAAAGATAAGGGTGATTACTCATTTTCATTCAATTGAATTTTTTTTGTTTAGGAGTTGTTTCGTTAATTAACCAAATTTACCTGAAGTTGAAGCAATTAAAAAGGCTGCATAAGTAAATATATACCCTACAGAAAAGTGAGACAATCCAACTAATCGTGCTTGGACAATAGAAAGAGCTACAGGTTTATCTTTCCATCGAACTAGGTTTGCTAAAGGCGTTTTTTCATGAGCCCATGCAAGAGTTTCAATAAGCTCCTGCCAATATCCACGCCAAGAGATCAGAAACATAAATCCAGTAGCCCAAACAAGATGCCCAAATAAGAACATCCACGCCCAGACAGATAAACTGTTCATACCAACAGGGTTGTATCCATTAATAAGTTGGGAAGAATTTAACCAAAGATAATCTCTTAACCATCCCATTAAATAAGTAGAAGATTCATTAAATTGTGCTACATTCCCCTGCCATAAAGTTAGATGCTTCCAATGCCAATAGAAAGTAACCCATCCAATAGTATTCAACATCCAGAAAACTGCTAAATAAAAAGCATCCCACGCTGAAATATCACAGGTACCACCTCGTCCTGGACCATCACAAGGAAAACTATAACCAAAATCTCTTTTATCGGGCATTAGTTTAGAACCTCGTGCATCTAAAGCACCTTTTACTAAAATTAATGTAGTTGTATGCAAACCTAAAGCAATAGCATGGTGAACCAAAAAATCGCCGGGACCAATTGGTAAGAATAGTGAATTATTTTTATCATTAATAGCGTTTAACCAACCCGGCAACCATATACTTTTTCCAGCAGCAAATGCTGGTCCCTTTGTTGAAGCTAAGAGTACGTCAAATCCATATAAAGATTTACCGTGAGCAGATTGTATCCACTGAGCAAAAATAGGTTCAATCAATATTTGTTTTTCCGGAGTACCAAAAGCTAGCATAACATCATTATGCACATATAACCCTAACGTATGAAAACCAAGAAATAAACTAACCCAACTTAGATGAGAAATTATTGCTTCTTTATGATCTAACATCCTTGCCAAAACATTATCCTGATTTTGTTCCGGATTATAATCCCGTATGAAAAAAATAGCCCCATGGGCAAAAGCCCCTGTCATGATGAATCCAGCAATGTATTGATGATGAGCATATAGCGCAGCTTGAGTAGTAAAGTCTTGTGCTAGAAAGGCATAAGCAGGTAAAGAATACATGTGTTGAGCTACCAAAGAAGTAATTACCCCTAAAGAGGCTAAAGCAAGACCTAACTGAAAATGAAGAGAATTATTGATTGTATTATAAAGACTCTTATGCCCGCGACCTAACTTTCCTCCTGGAGGCATATGAGCTTCTAAAATATCTTTTATACTATGTCCAATCCCAAAATTGGTTCTATACATATGACCAGCGAGAAAAAAGATTAAGGCAATAGCTAAATGATGATGAGCTATATCAGTCAACCATAAACTTTGAGTTTGCGGATGAAATCCACCAAGAAGAGTTAGAATAGCAGTTCCGGCCCCTTGCGAAGTGCCAAATAAATGACTATTAGAATCCGGATTTTGAGAATACAAATTCCACTGACCCGAGAAAAGAGGACCTAACCCTTGAGGATATGGTAAAACACTTAAAAAATTAACCCATCGCACATGGATCCCCCTTGATTCTGGAATAGCCACATGAACTAAATGTCCTGTCCAAGCTAAAGAACTTACTCCAAAAAGCCCTGACAAATGATGATTAAGACGTGATTCCGCATTTTTGAACCATGAGATACTTGGTTTCCGTTTCGATTGTAAATGAAATCTACCTGCTATTAAAAAAACAGTAGAAAGAAATATTAAAAAAAGAGCTCCAGTATAAAGATCTTCATTAGTACGTAATCCAACTGTATACCACCATTGATAAAGACCGGAATAAGCAATATTGACCGGCCCAGGAGCGCTTCCTCGAGTAAAAGCTTCTATAGCCGGTTGACCGAAATGAGGATCCCAAATAGCATGAGCAATAGGTCTTACATGTAAAGGGTCATTTATCCAAAACTCAAAATTACCTTGCCAAGCTACATGGAACAAATTTCCAGAAGTCCATAGAAAGATTATAGCTAATTGACCAAAATGGGAAGCAAATATTTGTTGATACAATTGTTCTTCCGTAATATCATCATGACTCTCAAAGTCATGTGCAGTTGCAATACCAAACCAAATACGACGAGTAGTCGGGTCTTGGGACAAACCTTGACTGAACTTCGGAAATCTTGATATCATAATGGTTACATCCGCTATTATTCTACTGCAATAATTCTTGCTAGGAAGAACGACCATGTTGTGACAATTCCTCCCAGGAGATAATGAGCCACTCCTACAGCACGCCCTTGTACAATGCTTAAGGCTCTAGGCTGGATAGCAGGAGCAACTTTCAATTTGTTATGGGCCCATACAATTGATTCTATAAGTTCTTGCCAATACCCCCGACCGCTAAATAAAAACATTAAACTAAAAGCCCAAACAAAATGAGCACCCAAAAAGAAAAGGCCATATGCGGATAACGCAGAACCATAAGATTGAATTACTTGAGAAGCTTGTGCCCATAGAAAATCACGAAGCCACCCATTAATTGTAACGGAACTTTGTGCAAAGTTTCCCCCCGTGATATGAGTTACTACTCCCTGAGTGCTTATATTACCCCAAACGTCCGATTGCATTTTCCAACTAAAATGAAATATAACAACAGAAATTGCATTGTACATCCAGAATAAACCTAAAAAAACATGATCCCATGCAGATACTTGACAGGTTCCTCCTCTTCCAGGTCCATCACAAGGAAATCTAAAACCAAGATTCGCTTTATCGGGTATCAAACGGGAACTACGCGCAAATAAAACACCTTTGAGTAAGATTAATACAGTTACATGAATTGTAAAAGCATGAATGTGGTGAACTAAAAAGTCTGCAGTTCCCAAAGGAATCGGTAACAAAGCTACTTTAGTACCTACTGTTACCAAATCATTGCCTCCCCAAGTGAAACTTGTACTTGCTGTTGCAGCAGGAGCTGTAAACCTAGGTGCTGTTACATGAGTATTTTGTAACCATTGAGCAAATATTGGTTGTAATTGTATAGCAGTATCCGAAAACATATCTTGAGGACGCCCTAATGCACTCATAGTATCATTATGAATATATAGACCAAAACTATGAAAGCCTAAGAATATACATGTCCAGTTTAGATGCGATATAATTGCATCACGATGTCGAAGAACTCGATCGAATAAATTATTATAAGAAGTAGTTGAATCATAATCTCTAACTAGAAAAATCGCCGCATGTGCTGCGGCACCAATGATGACAAACCCGCCAATCCACATGTGATGTGTGAATAAAGAAAGTTGAGTACCATAGTCAATGGCTAGATAAGGATAAGGGGGCATAGAATACATATGATGAGCTACAACAATAGTCAAAGACCCTAATATAGCCAAGTTAAGAGCTAATTGAGCATGCCATGAGGTAGTTAATATTTCATAAAGACCTTTATGCCCCTCTCCTGTAAATGGGCCCTTATGAGCTTCTAAAATTTCCTGTATACTATGCCCAATACCCCAATTGGTTTTATACATATGGCCAGCTATCAGAAAAATAACGGCAATAGCTAAATGATGGTGTACAATATCAGTCAACCATAATCCTCCTGTTATTGGGTTTAAACCCCCCCGAAACGTTAAAATTTCGGAATATTCAGACCAATTTAGTGTAAAAAAGGGAGTCAAGCCTTTAGAAAAACTAGGATAAAGTTGAATTAAAAGGTCGCGGTTTAAAATAAATTCATGAGGCAGTGGTATCTCTTTAGGGTCCACTCCAGCATCTAGAAGTTGGTTAATAGGTAAAGATACGTGTACTTGGTGCCCTGCCCAAGATAGCGAACCAAGTCCTAATAACCCTGCTAAATGGTGATTTAACATAGATTCTACTTGGAACCAAGATAATTTTGGAGCAGCTTTGTGATAATGAAACCAACCAGCAAACAGCATTAATGCTGCAAAGATCAATCCACCAATTGCAGTACAGTAAAGTTGTAATTCACTTGTTATTCCAGATGCTCTCCAAATTGGGAAGAATCCAGATGTTATCTGTATTCCTCTAAAACCTCCACCTACGTCCCCATTCAATATTTCTTGGCCTACTATAGGCCAAACCACTTGAGCACTAGGTTTTATATGAGTGGGATCCGCGAGCCATGCTTCATAATTGGAAAAACGAGCCCCATGGAAATACATACCACTTAACCAAATAAAGATGATCGCTAATTGACCAAAATGAGCACTAAAAATTTTGCGAGAAATTTCTTCTAAATCTTCGGTATGACTATCAAAATCATGAGCATCCGCATGTAAGTTCCAAATCCAAGTAGTAGTTTCAGGATCCCCTTTTGCTAATGTCCTTGAAAAATGTCCGGGGTTAGCCCATTTTTCAAAAGAAGTTTTGATAGGATCTCTCTCCACCATAATCTTAACTTCTGATTCCGGTGAACGCATAATCATAGAGTTCTCCTTTGTTAGGATGAAACAAAAAAGAGACCCGCCAACTGGAATTAGTAAATGATAAATCTCAAACCAATTCTTTGTTTATTTTCGAATTTAGAACTGGAACGATTTGAAAAAGAAAATGGAACTAGGGCGGGTGTTCGTTTTTTATTATGACACATTGAAAGGGGCGCTTAATGGACTATTCAGATTCAAAAAAGCCTTTTGAATTTTTGAATTATATAGTCTATTCTATCAAATAGTTTCTACAAAGCCTGGGGTGGACATAATTGGTCCAACCCCTACCCTTTACAGTCTAGATCCCATTGATAACATATACATTTACTTTCCTTTAATATCGATTTTCCTTTTCTGAAAATATTCAATCAAAACGTCCTGTAATTTTTAACCAATTTTGTGCTTCGATGTAATTAGCTGGAGCTAATAGTATAGCTTGTTTCCAATATTCTGCAGCTTGATCAAACCAAACCTCTGCTGCTTCAGGATCTCCCTGGTTAATAGCCTGTTCTCCTCGGTCAGAATAGGTTATTATTTTCCTTTCCTTAGAACCGTACTTGAGAGTTTCCTTCCTCATACGGCTCAATCAACTCTTGAGTCCTTTAACGAAAAAAAAAAAAACACTCGAAAGTGGGGAAATCTATTCAAACTAATCGCAGGACCAGAAGTTACTAAACTGAGTTTCAAACTTTACTAAATTTTTAGTTTTCTCTTTTCTCCTACCACCTTGTGAATTCCAAAAAAAAGTCTTTGTGTGAGAGAGGGAGGGGTACCTATCCCCGTATAGAATTTGAAAAAAGTACTTTCTTAGAAAAGTACTTACTTGCCGTCTTTAGGACCTAATACTACACCACTGCGCAATACTTATGAAAGAAAAAGAATAAACTTTATTACATAAGTAAATCCCTTTATGAGCAGATCTAATTGTATCAACTCCAAAAATTCAAAATTGATCTTTATGGTGCTTTTTCCCCTTATAGTTTCAATTACTTTCTCCATAGAAACAAATATAAGCTTTTTTAGCATCCTACCCGGGTAGGGGACCCTTTTGTTTTTTTTTTTTTTTTTGCTACAGCTGATACAGCCCAACTGTTGTTATTTAAGAGTAGTGGCAATATGTAGAAAGCCTTTTGGTTTGTTTTTAACTAACTTAATTCTATCCTACAGATAGACGCACGTAATGACAGATCAAAGCTGTATTATTAAAGGCTTGTGGTAACGTTGGATTTCGTTCTAATGCCTGGAAATAATATTCCAAAGCCTTGGCATGCTCCCCATTACTAGTATGTACAAGTCCTATATTATATAATATATAACTTCGGTCATAAGGATCAACTTCCAATCGCATTGCTTCATAATAATTTTGAAGAGCTTCTGCATATTCTCCTTCTGATTGTGCTGACATTCGTTACGGTCGTTCTTATTGATTCAACTTTTCTTTAATAATCTCCGGTTCAAAACCGTACTTGAGATTCTCATCTCATACGGCTCCTCCTTTCTTTTACATAATAAAAAAAAAAAAGAAGAATAAGCAACATCTAAAAATTAGAAGGGACTAGTATGTTTTGAATCAAAATCTAGCCATCCTTTTCAGAAAGAGTCTTTTCAACACCTTCTACTCTTTGTTTGTTCTTACTGCTTTGCACTTTTAAACAGGGTTTAATCACTTCAACAAAATTCGATGGTTCTTTTAGTATCCGAAATACAAACAAGATGGTTTTGGATTGTCTCAACCATTCGAATTAACCCTCATTAAGGGCTACAAAAAAAAATAGTAAGTGAAATCAAATCTAACGAAGCTTTTCATTGGTCGATTCCTATATGTAATGTCTTTCCTTTATGCATTTATTTATATTATACAGTATATACAATACGTATCCTTTTGCTTAATATTCTACTATGTAGATCCAAAGACGCATTAATCCGGGATACAGGACAGAAGGAGTTGCTCTTTTTCAAAGACTCACCTTCACTAAACATAAGTTTTTTGACCTTACATCGAAGGTTTATTCGAAAGAAAAAAAAAGGCCAAAAAATCAAATCACACCATCTCTGTAGTAAGCAAAGGCTTGTTTTTCTGTTAAAACCGTTGGAATTATTTTTAATATAATATCTGCTAATATTGTGAACGTTTTATCTATAAAATTCTCATTTTTTTGAGATCTGGGCATAGTGATCAAATTGTTTTTTTTTTTGCTTCAGTTCCTTTTGGAATGAGTTTCATCACATAGAAATGCTTACTACAAAAATAATAGAATAGGAAATTCCAATTCCATAAGTTTTTATGGGAAGGAGATTACCCGAGGAAAGATGGTCGAGTGGTTCAAGACGTAGCATTGGAAATGCTATATAGACTTATGTCTACCGAGGGTTCAAATCCCTCTCTTTCCGCATTTCCCGTTTTTTCTCTTTTGGAAAAGAAAAGATCGAAACCCCATTTTTTGGATTAAATCCGCCGAGAATAATATTCTATAACTAGCATTTCTTTAATTTTTAATTGAAGATCTTTTGTATCTATAATTTTGTTAACTATTCCTTTATTTTGTGACAAATTGAAGGTCAGATAATGTGGTACTCTATTTCTATTTTTCCAAAGTTGACCCCAACTTTTTTTCATTCGAATTCTCAGTCTTTCTGGATCTTTTCCTTTTAAAGTTATAATATCTTGGGGTTTACAACGATAACTTGGTATATCCACTATATGATGATTGACTAAAATATGTCTATGATTAACTAGTTGCCTGGCTCCAGGAATAGTACGAGCTATACCTAATCGAAAAAGAATATTATCTAAACGCATTTCAAGTAATTGAAGTAAGACCTGGCCTGTTGACCCCTGAGCATTTTTAGCAATATGAACATATTGCCGTAATTGTCGTTCTGTTAAGCCATAATGAAAACGAATTTTTTGTTTTTCTTGTAAACAAACGAGATATTGAGATTTTTTCCACCAGGGTCGAGAAGATCGGTGAACACGTTTTTTATATTTAGGTCTTTTACTCGTAAGTCCTGGTAATGTTTTAAGACGGCGTATGATTTTGAACCGAGGTCCTAAATAACGGGACATAAAAAGCATTCCTTTTCCTTCCATTTCACAAATTTTTCTTTTGTTAGAATAATATGTTAGACCTTATCCGGCCTATATCTTGTTTCATGACAAGGTAGCAGCAATTTTTTTTTACTTTTGAAACGTTAGGCCCTTTCTTCTAAATTCATAATATCTTCAAAACGATTATATCTTCAAAAATCTTATGGGCATATAGAACTACTTTACGATATAATATGTCATTCTGACAAGCAAATAAAAAAAAAAAAAAGAAGAAATAGTTGGATTAATCCATTAAGTCCATTCTCAAACAATTACAGATTTCAAAAAAGTTCAATTCAAAACAATTCTAAAAAATTAGATTATGGAAGTCAATATTCTAGCACTTATTGCTGTTGCACTTTTTATTTCGATTCCTACTGCTTTTCTAATCATCATTTATGTAAAAACAATCAGCGAAAACAATTGATTGATTACAAATTCGTTTATAAATTTTAGTAGTCGTATCAAAAAAAAGATTGATACGACTACTAATATACCCCGTATTAAAAAGCATTAGATTCTTTTTTAGAGTCCACTTCTTCCCCATACTACAAGTGAAAGCGAAAAGGTAAACACTACCATTAAAGCAGCCCAAGCAATACCGGTTATATCCATATAAAAAATTTCCTTTTTTATTACTAATGATAAGAAAATTAATAACAATTGTGCAAAGTAGAAAAGATCGGAGATTTCAATTAAATAATAGTTAAAAAAGTTTCTTGACCACAAAAAAGTAGGCGACACCCAGATTTGAACTGGGGGATCAGGGATTTGCAGTCCTCTGCCTTACCACTTGGCTATGCCGCCAAACCCATCAATTTTTAGTAAAATAATGTTTGTTTCATTCTTGATTTTGTGTGTTTACTATAGTCTAAAACAAAAACCAATGCAAGTCAAAATAAAACCTCTTTTTTCTAAGTGCCAAATCCATAAAAAAAAAACAGTTTTTCTCTATATGAGTTCTATATAAAAGAAAAGAATTAAAAAAAAAAAGAAAATGTTTATGTTTACAATTCCCGATTTTAGTCAAATACAAATGAAAGGGTTTTTCCGTTTCATTGAAAAGGATATATTTGAAAAACTAGTTGATTTTCCACAAATTTCTAATACTGAAAAAGAAGTCAAATTTTTTTTTGGTAAAAATTATAAAATCATGGAACCCCCAACAACAGAAAGGAATGCGGTATATCAACGTTTTACATTTTCTTCAAAATTTTATGTACCAGGAATTTTTATTTATTGGAAACAAATGAAAAGGAAAAGAATGATATATCTCGGAGATATTCCTTTGATGAATGATCATGGAACATTTGTAATAAATGGAAATTATAGGGTCGTAGTTAATCAAATAATAAGAAGTCCCGGTATCTACTATAGTTTAGAACAAAAAAAAGCTGGAAATATATATACTGGCACTCTAATCTCTGATTGTGGAGAAAGGTTGAAATTCGAAATTGATATCAAAAAAAAACTATGGGTTCGTATAAGCAGAAAGAAAAAAGTTTCTATTTTAGTTTTCTTATTCACTATGGGTCTAAAAATTGAAGAGGTTCTTTATAATACTTATAATCTAACAGGATTTGAAGGTTGGGAATTAATTTGGAACGAAAAAATGAAACAAAAACTTTCACGAAAGGGGGGTCCCATTCTTACCTTTTATGAAGAACTCGAATCCATGAAATGCGATAGTAGTGATTTTGCTTTTTCAGAGTTTCTATATAAGAAATTGACTAACTTTATTTCAAAAAGATGTGAATTAGGAAGAATTGGTAGACGAAATCTAAATCAAAAGTTAAACCTCGATATACCTGATAACGAAATTTTTTTATTACCGCAAGATGTATTAGCTATTGTAGATTATCTGATTAAAGTAAGTTATGGTTTGGGTACGATCGATAATATCGATCACCTTCAAAATCGACATTTCTGTTCCGTGTCAGATTTCTTAAAAAAAGAAGTTGGATTAGCTCTAAATCGTGTGAAAGTTTTAATTCAAAAAAATATGCAAACAATAGAAATACTTGAAAATACCCAGAATAAACAAATAATGTTCCCAGAGTTTCCATTTATTTCCACCCAATTAACAAGAACTTTGAAACATTTTTTTGGGTTACACCCCCTATCACAATTTTTAGAGCAAACGAATCCGTTAGCAGAAATACTTCATGGAAGAAAAGTTAGCTTTTTAGGCCCTGGAGGTTTAACGGAGCGAACTGCTAGTTTTCGCGCACGAGATATTCATCCTAGTTATTATGGACGTTTTTGTCCAATTAATACTCCTGAAGGGCAGAATGCCGGGCTTATCGCCTCACTTGCAAATTCCGTAAACGTTGATGATTTTGGTTTTTTAAAAAGTCCATTCTATAATGTAACGAAAAAATCCAATGAAGACCATATGGTTTCTTATCTATTGCCAAATGAAGATAAAAATTACCGAATAGCTTTAGAAAATTTGTTGGCGGTAGATCATAAACTTCCAGAAAAGAAAAATACTCCAACTCAATATCGCCAAGATTTTCTATCTGTTGCATGGGAACAAATCCATTTCAGAAGTATTTTGCCTTTACAATATTTTTCCATTGGAGTTTCTCTGATTCCTTTTCTAGAACACAATGATGCGACTCGCGCTTTAATGGGTTCAAATATGCAGCGTCAAGCTGTCCCATTACTTCAACCAGAAAAATGCATTGTTGGAACTGGCCTAGAAGGCCAAGTAGCACTCGATTCAAGAATTTTAGCAACAAGTATTCAAGAAGGAAGAATCGAATATTTTGATTCGAAGACTATTGTGTCATCCCTGAACAGAAAAACAATAGAAACAATTTTAGAGATATATCAACGCTCTAATAGCAATATTTTGATTCATCAAAAACCTCAAGTAAATCAGGGTAACTATGTGAAAAGAGGGCAATTTATGGCAGATGGTTCGACCACAATAGGAGGGGAGCTCTGCTTAGGAAAAAATATATTAGTAGCGTATATGCCGTGGCAAGGATACAATTTTGAAGACGCAATCCTTATCAATGAACGTCTTATCTATGAAGAAATTTTTACTTCTTTTCATATTACAAGGTATGAAACTATGATTTATATGGCAGAGTGTGAGATTTTAACAAAAGAAATACCTCAAATCGAAGCTTACTCACTTCGTCATTTGGATGAAAATGGTATTGTTAGGGTAGGTTCTTGGATACAACCGGGTGATGTTTTAGTGGGCAAATTAAAACCTCGTTCCTCCCAGGAAGTCTTGCGTTTTCCAGAACTAAGATTATTACAAGATCTTTTTTGTACTCCTCGGACAAAAGAAACTTGTCTAAAAGCAAATGGCAAAGGTCGAGTTATTGATGTAAATTGGATCAAACTTCAAACATTATGGCAAGATAATTTAAGAAAAAGCCATCACGAAGATGATGATATAGAAGATGATTTTGAAAAAAATGATCAAACTGACCCTGGGGAGAATGATTCAGAAAAAGTGCATGTATATATTTTACAAAAACGTAAAATACAAGTAGGCGACAAAGTCGCCGGAAGGCACGGTAATAAAGGAATTATTTCCAAAGTTTTGTCTAGGCAAGAAATGCCGTTTTTACAAAACGGGAAACCTGTAGATATGATATTAAACCCTTTGGGAGTACCTTCTCGGATGAATGTAGGACAAATTTTTGAGTGTTTACTTGGTTTAGCAGGAACCTTAATGAACAAACAGTATAGAATACCACCCTTTGACGAAAGATATGAGCAAGAAGCTTCTAGAAAATTAGTTTTTAATGAACTTCACAAAGCTAGTGAACAAACAGTGAATCCATGGGTTTTCGAACTGGAACATCTTGGAAAAACCAAGATTTTTGATGGAAAAACAGGAGAAATTTTGGAACAACCTGTAACCGTAGGAAAAGCTTATATGATGAAATTAATTCATCAAGTTTATGATAAAATGCACGCCCGTTCCACCGGAAGTTATGCAAGGATAACACAACAACCTGTACAAGGAAAATCAAAAGGAGGAGGTCAACGACTTGGAGAAATGGAAGTTTGGGCTTTAGAAAGTTTTGGTGTTGCTTCTATTTTACAAGAGATGCTTACTGTCAAATCTGACCATCTAAAAACTCGTACTAAAATACTTAGATCCATATTAGATGGGCATTCAGTACCTAAAGCTGAAACTGCTACGGAGTCCTTTCGCGTGCTTATTCGAGAATTACGATCTTTAGCTTTAGAATTGAATCATACTATTATATCAGAAAAAAACTTTCAGATAGAAAATAAATTCAATTTCAATCAAATTGCTTATGATTGACTCAAAGAAAAAACATCAAAAACTGAGAATTACATTAGTTTCGCCTGAACAGATTCGTGCTTGGTGTGAAAAAACTTTACCCAATGGAGAAAAGGTTGGACAAGTACTCAATCCAAGGACTATCGACTTAGTAACAAATAAACCAAAAAGAAACGGATTATTTTGTGAACGGATTTTTGGACCCGTGAAAAATGGAGTTTGTGCTTGTGAAAAAAAGCCTGGAGAAGAAAAGAAAGGCTTCCCCTTTGGAGATCGGAAAAAGAAAAAAACTTCCATTTGTGAACATTGTGGAGTTGAGCTTGTAGACTCTCGAGTTCGAAGATACCGAATGGGGTACATTCAATTAGTATGTCCAGTAACTCATATCTGGTATTTCAAACGCATCCCTAGTTATATCGCGATGTTAATTGGGAAAAAAAATTCCGAAATAAAAGACCTAGTATACTGCAACGTGTGACTTGATCCTAAGTTCCGACTATACAGACCAAACTGTCATTCTAGCTATCATTAGAATGCTCTCAATTCTGACATGTCTTCCTCAGAATGAATACCATGAAGCTTAGAAAATAGTGAGAAATAGAAATTAGTCCAAGGTTTTATCTGCTTTTTGGCTTCGGTAAAATCTTTTTTTTAGGGATTAGTCTCTTTAAGTTGAATCAGTTTCCTCTCTAAAATAGACGCTAGCTATGGTTATAGAAATATAATCGTTGCATATAACTTTTCATAAGTATTCTAACCATCGAAGTGGGACAGAGACCTAAAAGATTAAGTTCAAAAAAAAAAAAAAAAAAAACGAACAACAGACAAGTAAACCCCAAGTCTAAAAAATTTTTTTTTCGAAAAAAAACTATTGGGAAAAGACTACTCAATAATTCTATTTTTAAATTTTGCTAATTTTAGAACGTGAGCAATGGGTACTTTTTTGGATAGTTTTCTTTTGCTTATCCAAGCTAAAGAGAAGTTTTTTACCAAAACTTTTTAGAGTGACTTGAGTCGTATGAAAAGATAACTTTCACGTCCGATTCTAGAGGGAGATAGATAATCTATCCAAATATTTTTCTTGCTAGGCCCACAACTAATAGACCTACTATATCACGATTCCGGGGTCTATTACAACATGAAGACATTCCATCGTGGATGGATTTTATTGTTCCTTATATTTCTGGTTGGAATTTTGTCGAATTTCAAGAAAGAGAAATAGCTATTGGTGGAAATGCTATACAGAAACAATTAACTGGTTTGGATCTTCGTATTCTTCTGGATCAGTCATATATTGAATGGAAAAAGCTCTTAAAAAATTACAAAATTCAAAGAGGTAAAAACAAGATACAACAAAGAAACCATTTTTTGAGCAGACGCATAAAATTTGCTAAATATTTGATCCAAGCAAAAATCCAACCAGAATGGATGGTTCTATGTTTATTACCAGTTCTTCCCCCCGAATTAAGACCTATTTTTGCTTTGGGTCAACAAATGGTTGTGGAGTCAGATTTGAATAAACTTTATCAAAAAGTTCTTATTCGGAATAAGAATCTTCAAACTAGTTTCGAAATGCAAGGCGGTCCCTTTTATTCAACAGGAGATTTCTTGACTCTTCAAAAACGATTACTCCAAGAAGCCGTAGATGCACTTCTAGACAATGATAGAACCGTCGGACAACCGAGAAATTTTCATAATAGACCATATAAGTCATTTTCGGATGTGATTGCGGGTAAAGAAGGAAGATTTCGTACAAATTTACTTGGAAAACGAGTAGATTATTCAGGTCGATCCGTTATTATAGTGGGTCCTTCTCTGGCATTGCATCAATGTGGGTTACCTCGAGAAATGGCAATCAAGCTTTTTCAACCTTTTTTAATTCGTAGTCTTATTGGACGAGGTTTTGCTTCCAATCTGAGAGCTGCTAAAAATTTGATTCAAAAACGGAAAAACATTGTTTGGAAAATACTTAAAAAAGTAATGCTGGGGCACCCTGTATTGTTAAATCGAGCACCTACTCTCCACAAATTTGGAATATTAGCGTTTCAACCAATTCTAGTAAAAGAGCATGCCATTCGTTTACATCCATTAGTTTGTACGGGATTTAATGCAGACTTTGACGGAGACCAAATGGCTGTTCATGTACCTTTATCTCCAGAAGCTATTGTAGAAGCCCGTTTACTTATGTTTTCTTATACAAATATTTTATCTACAAGTCATGGAAGTCCTATTACAATACCAACACAAGATATGCTTCTTGGACTTTATATATTAACTGTTGAAAAACCACAAGATATTTACGAAATAAGATATCACCCATTTCAATCAAAAGAGATCATTTTTTTTAGAAAAAAGAATACTTATTTCTTAAGTTTTAATCATGTGTTCATAGCATTTCAAAAAAAACAAGTCCAGTTAAACAACCCTTTATGGTTGAAATGGAAAGTAGCAAATGGAAGTATTCTTACCCCAACAGCCCGAGAAGTCCCTATTGAAATTCAATATCACCCTAAGGGCTTATCTCAGCAAATTTATGAACATTATGTGACTCAAAACGATCGAATAGAACAAATTATTTGTATATATATTCGAACGACCGTAGGTCGTGTTCTTTTCAATCGAGAAATCAAAAATGCTATAAAAACAACCTCAAAGCTTTTTGAATCCTCTCAAACGACGCCCGCTTTCTAAATCTCTTATCTTTTATGTGTACAGAGAGATCAAGGAGGTCTTTTATTTGAGGACTGGAATACTTTGCTGAATTAGATAATTGCGGAGGTTTCTTGTTATGAAACAAAAAAACCAAGTTCATTTTTATAATAAAGTGATGGATATAACTGCCATGAAAGAGCTTATTCAAAAATTAATTGATCTCTTGGGAATGACATGTACATCGCATATTTTGGATCAATTGAAATTTTTGGGGTTTCACCAAGCTACTGAAGCATCTTTTTCATTAGCAATTGATGATCTTTTAGCAGTGCCATCGAAAGGATGGCTTGTTAAAGAAGAAGACCAACAAGCTTTTTATTCGGAAAAGCAAAATATTCTCGGCAATTTGCATACAGTCGAAACATTACGTCAATTAATGGAAAGATGGCATACTACAAGTGAATTTTTGAAAGAAGAAATGCACCCTAAATTTCATATAATAGAACCTTTGAATCCAGTCTATATGATGTCTTTCTCGGGAGCTCGGGGAAATAAATCTCAAGTTCACCAATTACTAGGTATGCGAGGGTTAATGTCAGATCCCCAAGGAAAAATCGTGGATCTACCCATTCAGGGCAATTTCCAGGAAGGGCTCTCTTTAACAGAATATATAATTTCCTCCTATGGAGCTCGTAAAGGAGTTGTGGATACTGCTATACGAACAGCGGATGCTGGCTATATTACACGTAGACTTGTTGAAGTCGTACAACATATAGTTGTACGTAAAATTGATTGTGGTAGTACTCAAGGTATTTTTTATAGTCCCCATACAAAGATCGGAAAAATCAATTTTTTGAACAAGATAATGGGGCGTGTATTAGCAGATCATGTATATATAAATAAAAGATGTGTTGCTACGCGCAATCAAGAAATTTGTGCTGGACTTTTTAAGCAATTCGTCAGTCTTTCGGTCCAATCAATATCTATACGAAGTCCTTTTACTTGCAAAAGTCTATCTTGGATTTGTCAATTATGTTATGGTCAAAGTCTTAGTCACAATAACTTGATCGAATTGGGAGAAGCAGTAGGTATTATTGCCGGTCAATCTATCGGGGAACCGGGAACTCAATTAACATTAAGGACTTTTCATACCGGAGGAGTTTTTACAGGTAATATCGCAGGAACTATACGAGCGCCTTTCAACGGAAGGATTCAATTCAATCCAAAGTTAGTTTATCCTATTCGTACATATTATGGGCATCCTGCTTATATTTGTTCTAAAAGTTTATTTTTAATTATAAAGGATAGTGGTGATAAGTTGGATTATTCGATTATTCCAACAAAAAGTTGGATTTTTGTTCAAAATTACCAAAATGTAGAATCGGAACAACTTATTGCTGAAATTCATACTAAAATTTCTTTTTTAAAGGAAAAAGTTATTAAATATATATATTCAGAATTAAACGGAGAAATGCACTGGAGTACTCTTCTATGGCATGAACCAAAAAATGTCCAAGGTAATGTTCATTGTACACTTGAAGCGGGTCATTTATGGATATTATCAGGAACTATATGCAAACCAAGACTAGCTTTTCCGTTTCCTAAAGATCAAGATCAAGTAACTATTCCCTTGCTGATTACCAAACAGCAAAATGATTTCGACTCTTCTGTAGACAATTTACTACAATATTTGTCCTTTTATCGTTCCGAAGAAAAATTCATTCAAAATAAATTAAATAAATTTTTTATCTCTATTCCAAAATTTTTGGATAATTTTGATTGCAATATTAAAGGAAAGAAACAAAAAAATCGCATTCTGGTTCCATTGCTTACTGTTTCAAAAAGACAAAAAAAGGAACATAGACTACTTTTTCCTAATTGTATTCTAAAAATTTCCCGAAATGGTCTTTTGAATAGAAATACAAGTTTCTATATATGGAACAATTCTCAATATAAGATTGTGAACTCAGAATTTCTAGAATGTATTTATTCGTCTAACAAATTTTTCTTGCTTGATCATATTTTTTGTCGAGTAGACACACAAAAAATCGGTAATAAAAAAAAACAAGTTTTTGGACTAGTCCAATTTCACAAAAAAAAACCAACTATTTTTGCGAAAATATTATCCATAAACATCTATTTTTATAGCTATAGAAAGATCAAAAAATCTTTACACATATTTAGACGCAAACAAAAAAATATTTTTAAAGAATTGCAACTAGAAAGGAACTATTTTCAAAAAAAAAGGGCTTACAAGAAAAAATCATTTGTATTACTACAAACCACTCTAGAATATCAAAAACCTAAGAATTCATCAAAAGTACGCTTTTGTACAGATCTTTTTAGAGAAGAAAACAAGTTACATATAAAAGAGAACAATTTTTTCCATGAAATCAAAAATCTCAAAACGAATGTTCATCTGATTTGGAATTGTTTAATTTTGATTTGGGAAAACAAATCGATAAAACCTAGGGAACCTAGGGCTTATACATGTATTACGTCCATACGAACAAAGAAGATTATTATCGACATGATTGAACTTAGTTTGACTCCGATAAATCAAAAACACAATCTAAAAAATTTAGTAATATTTTTTCATCAAGCTAAACTTTTATCTTCCAGCAAAAAGTATACAGCAACTTTTCGTTCATTATCTAAGGAAGATAAAAGTTTGTCTTGGATTATTCTAGCAACATCTGATTATTTTCAAATAAAACTATTACAAACTTTAGATATCATAAACGAATTTGAAGAAGTAAGTTTTTTAGGGCATTTATATCGTATTCATAAAGTTTTTCTAAATTGTAAGAAAAGATTGTTTAAGAGTCTTTACAACTATTTAAAAGTTTTCGAAGCCCCTAAATGTTATATTATGGACGAAAATAGCAAATTTTGGGAATCTCCAACAAAAAGAATTACTTTTTTTTCAAATTCAAAAAAGAACTGTGAGCAAAAATTTCCAATAAAAAATCTTGGCCAATTGCTTTGGCAAAAATTTGCTATATCAAGAAATGAATCATTTTCAGAATCGGGACAAATTATCGTTATTCGTGAAAAATCTTTAATAGTGCGATTAGCTAAACCCTACTTGGCTACTCCAAAATCTACTATTCATGGTAATTACGCAGAAATGATTAACCAAGGAAATTCGTTAATAACCTATTTGTATGAAAGATTTCAATCTAGTGATATAACACGAGGTCTTCCAAAAGTGGAACAATTTTTAGAGGCACATTCAAAAAATCCTGTAGTACAAAGTTTAGAAAATAGCTTTCGAAAATGGAACCAAGATATGACAATAACTCTTGGAAGTTTTTGGGGTTTAGTCATAAGTACTAAAATAACTTTGACGCAAGGTCAAATTCATTTAGTCAATCAAATACAAAAAGTTTATCAATCTCAAGGAGTACATATATGTGAGAAACACTTAGAGCTTATTATACAGCAAATGACCTCAAGAGTACTTGTGTCTAAGGACGTAATGCTGAATGTTTTTTTACCAGGAGAGCTCGTTTTCTTTTCGCGAGCACAAAAACTAGATCGGGCTTTCGACGAGGTAATCCACTATCAAACAAAAATTTTGGGGATAACAAAATCATCTTTTGAAACTACAAGTTTTATATCGGAGGCCAGTTTTCAGGAAACTACTCGAGTTTTAGCTAAAGCTGCTTTTCAAGGTCGGATTGATTGGTTGAAAGGACTGAAGGAAAATTTGATTCTCAATAGTAAAATACCCGCCGGTACTGGAAAATGGAAAAAAAAAAAAAATCAAAAGGTTTCAAAAAGCGAAACTAAACAAAAAAATCTTCGTTTTTTTTTTTCTATTCTAAAAAAAGAATAGAAAAAAAAAATTTAGAAAAGTCATAGATTCCGTAGGAATGGAAATTCTTTTAGAGAAGAGAAAAGCAAAACATGACAAACGTTTTCAAAAAAAAAAGGCGTGTTTCTAAAAAGAATGTTTTCAAAGATATGATAAAAGTAGCAGTTCATCTCGGACATCAAAAAAATGAGTTGAATCCGAAAATGCGTTGTTATATTTTGACTGAACGTGGAAATTTACATATTATCAATCTAGTTCGAACAATTCTTTTTTTATCTGAAGCTTGCGATCTTATAATGGATGCCGCGAGAAAACGAAAGGAATTCCTTCTAGTTGGCACGAAAGGGTATGCAGCTGATTTAATAGCATCAACTGCCAAAAAAACTGGATGTCATTATATCAACTACAAATGGCAGGGTGGCTTGTTAACGAATTGGTCTACCACAAAAGAAAAACTTGAGAGGTTTAGAAATTTGAAACAAAAATATAAGTCGGGGCTGTTCCATCGAAGACGTACGAAAAAAGAAATTGCACTTATTGAAAAGCAATTAGAACTTCTACAACAGTATTTAGAAGGAATTTTCTATATGAAAAAGTTACCTGATATTGTAATAATCGTTGATCAACAAAAGGAATCTACTGCTGTTAGAGAATGCAGAGCGCTGGGCATTCCCACAATTAGTTTAGTTGATACTAATTGTGATCCAGATTTCGTAGATATTCCAATTCCAGCCAATGATGATGCCCGTGGATCCGTTGGATTAATTCTGAACAAATTAATGTCAGCTGTTTCTTCTGGTTATAATAATTAGTCAAATCATTTTTCGAAGTAAGCGCAAAGCTCGCTCTTCATTTTTTTTTTTTTAGTGAAAATTCAGAAATCATTCCTTCAGAAAAAAATAAGTGATTTTTTTGAAAAAGGATAATATGAACATATTGCAAAATAGTATTAGTATACTAAATAATTTCAATCATTTTGGAGAAATTTCTGGTGTAGAGGTAGGCCAACACTTGTATTGGCAAATAGGCGGGTTTCAAGCTCATGGACAAGTACTTATAACTTCTTGGTTTGTTATTGCTATTTTACTAGGTTTCGCTATTATAACTATTCGAGATCCGCAAACTATTCCAACCGGAAAACAAAATTTTGCTGAATACATTCTTGAATTTCTTCGGGATTTGACCAGAACTCAAATTGGCGAGGAACATTATGTTTCTTGGCTTCCTTTTATTGGAAGCTTATTTTTTTTTATCTTTGTTTCTAACTGGTCCGGTGCTCTTGTTCCTTGGGGTATTTTTCAAATACCGCACGGCGAATTGGCTGCACCTACAAATGACATTAATACTACAGTTGCTTTAGCTTTACTTACGTCAGTAGCCTATTTCTATGCGGGTCTTTCAAAAAAAGGATTAAGTTTTTTTGGTAAATATATTCAACCAACTCCAATATTGTTACCAATTAATATCTTAGAAGATTTTACCAAGCCTTTATCACTTAGTTTTCGACTTTTTGGAAATATTTTGGCAGATGAATTAGTAGTCGCCGTTCTTGTTTCTCTAGTTCCTTTAGTTGTTCCTATACCTGTAATGTTTCTAGGATTATTCACAAGCGGAATTCAGGCTCTCATTTTTGCGACTCTCGCTGCAGCTTATATAGGTGAATCCTTAGAAAATCATGATTAAATCATTTATAGGAATCCAATCTTAATAAAATATTCAATGGACTAAGCTGAAAAAAAGTATACTAACTAGGTTTTTAGTATTATCAACTATTCAATACATTTTTTTAAGTAAAAGGAGATTATTATGAATCCTATTATTTCTGCCGCTTCTGTTATTGCTGCTGGGTTAGCCGTCGGACTTGCTTCTATTGGGCCGGGTGTTGGCCAAGGGACTGCTGCCGGTCAAGCTCTAGAGGGTATTGCGAGACAACCTGAAGCAGAAGGTAAAATACGAGGTACATTATTGTTAAGTTTAGCATTTATGGAAGCTTTAACTATTTATGGGTTAGTTGTTGCTTTAGCACTGCTATTTGCTAATCCTTTTGTTTGAGAATTCAATCTCCCCTCTACGGAATTACTTGTCCTGGAGGGGCTGCCTCGAAACAAAAGTTTTCTACTGTTACTCTCTGAATAAGTAATGAGATCATAAATACCAAAAATTGAGCTGTTTATTTATAAACTTTTCTAAATTAATAAAACTAAGTACAAAAGGTGTTGGAATGACGGAATTTTTGATTTTGCAAAATTTTTATCTATAAGGGGAGACCATATGAAAAAAGTAATTGATTCTTTCGTTTATTTAAGCTATTGGCCCTTAGCTGAAGGCTTTGGATTAAATACTAATATTTTGGAAACAAATATAATCAATTTAAGTGTAGTGTTTGGCATACTCATATTTTTTGGAAAGGGAGTGTGTGCGAGTTGTAGTTTTGAATAATATAGCTGAGATGAACCAGCTGCGCTTTCAATAAGATACAAAAGTGCATAATCTCAACGAATTACTTCTATACGGGGACTAGAGAAGTACTACCGCATTTCGTAATTAATGAGTACGGAGAATGTTCGTTGAATGGTTAAAGCAGAACTGCTTAAAGTCCAAATTGAATAGAACAGGGTGTATTCTTTCCACCACTGTGTCTAGTGTTGTGTTAAAGGACATAGTTGGAGATTACTCCACTAGATAGATAATATTCATATCTCTGGAAACAGTAAAAGAATCGGGATCTCCCAATTTATGTGAAGTTGAACTAACAACCTACACAAAAGAGATATTATTCAAAGGAAAAAAACAACTTTGTCAAACAAAAAGAAAAAAAAAATTCCCCCTTGACAAAAGAGTCTTCATAGTTAAAAGATGTTTCATACCTCTTAAGCAGAAAGGCAGGCTTGGTACCGGAAACTGAGCAAGAAAGCCGAATGAAATGAAAATTTCATGTTCGGTTTGGGAAGAGATTATTTATTCAAATTTCGGGGATTAAAGAAGAGATGATCTACTTTCATTAAGTAATCTATTAGATAATCGTAAACTCAAGATTTGTCAAACTATTCAAAATTCAGAAGATTTATGTAACGGAGCTGCCGATCAACTTGAGAAGGCTCGAGCTCGGTTACGAGATGTTGAAAAAAGAGTAAATGAAATTCGAAAAAACGGATACCTACAAATTGAAGAAGAAAAAGAAAATCTCATTAAAGCTGCTTCAGCAAATTTCAAACAACTGGAAGATTCTAAAAATGAAACTGTTTGCTTTGAACAACAAATAGTAATTGATCAGGTAAGACAACAAGTTTCTTGTCAAGCTTTACGAAACGCTTTAATAACTTTAACTAACTGCTTGAATAACGAATTGCATTTATATATTATCGACTATAATATTGATCAGCTTAAAGACATGAAAAGAATTTTTGACTAGATAGGTTTTCCTTTTTTTCAAAACAGATATATTAGGAGGAGTCATGATAACTATTCGGCCTGACGAAATTAGTAGTCTTATACGTGACCAAATCGAGCAATATAATAACGAAGTCCAAGTGATTAATATGGGCATTGTACTTCAAGTAGGAGACGGTATTGCTCGTATTCATGGTCTTTGTGAAGTAATGGCAGGGGAATTGGTCGAATTTGAAGATGGTACAATCGGTATTGCTCTAAATTTAGAGACTAATAATGTTGGAGTTGTTTTAATGGGGGATGGTTTGACAATTAAAGAAGGAAGTTCCGTGAAAGCAACAGGTAAAATTGCGCAGATACCAGTAAGTGATGCTTTTTTAGGTCGTATTGTAGACGCTTTAGCCCAACCTATTGACGGCAGAGGTCCAATTTCTGCTTCGGAAGTCCGACTGATTGAATCTCCTGCTCCGGGTATTATTTCGCGCCGGTCCGTCTATGAACCTCTTCAAACAGGACTTATTGCTATTGATTCTATGATTCCTATAGGACGAGGTCAACGAGAATTAATTATTGGCGACAGACAGACTGGTAAGACAGCCGTAGCTACAGATACTATTCTTAACCAAAAAGGACAAAATGTTATATGTGTCTATGTAGCAATTGGTCAAAAAGCTTCTTCTGTAGCTCAAGTAGTTAAAACATTACGAGAACGTAGCTCAATAGAATATACTATTGTTGTATCCGAACCTGCAGATTCGCCTGCTACACTACAATATCTTGCTCCTTATACAGGAGCAGCTTTAGCTGAATATTTCATGTATAAAAAGCAACATACTTTAATAATTTATGATGATTTATCTAAACAAGCACAAGCTTATCGACAAATGTCTCTTCTATTAAGAAGACCACCTGGCCGGGAAGCTTACCCTGGAGATGTTTTCTTTTTACATTCGCGCTTACTTGAACGAGCAGCTAAATTAAATTATCAGTTGGGTGAAGGAAGTCTTACTGCTCTACCTATAGTAGAAACACAAGCTGGAGACGTTTCAGCGTATATTCCTACTAATGTAATTTCTATTACTGATGGACAAATTTTTTTGTCTGCCGATCTCTTCAATGCAGGGATACGCCCTGCCATTAATGTAGGTCTTTCTGTATCTAGAGTCGGATCCGCGGCTCAGATAAAAGCAATGAAGCAAGTAGCCGGAAAATTGAAATTAGAGTTAGCTCAATTTGCAGAGTTAGAAGCCTTTGCCCAATTCGCTTCTGATCTTGATAAAGGTACTCAAGATCAATTAGCAAGAGGTCAACGGTTACGCGAGCTACTCAAACAACCTCAATCAGCCCCTTTAAGTGTTGAAGAGCAAATAGCTACTATTTTTATTGGGACAAATGGATATCTAGATCGATTCGAAATTCAATTTGTTAAAAAATTTCTAGATCAATTACGAGAGTATTTAAAAAATAGTAAACCTCAATTCGGAGAAATTATACGTACAACTAAGACATTAACCGAAGAAGCAGAAACGATGTTAAGAGAAGCTATTAAAGAACAAATTGAACTTTTTGTTCTTCAATTAAAAAATAATGCGTCCAATAGGATTTGAACCTATATTTAAGGTTTAGAAGACCTCTGTCCTATCCATTAGACGATGGACGCTCTTTCTCTCTTTTTTTTCTATGTTGATCACGAGTTTTCGTGATCAACTTAGAAAAAAATTTTGAATTCCATTGTTTTCTAGAATAGCAGGTAGCATTTCATGGAAATGGAACCCGCATAATTAGCTTGGAGGGTTAAAGGTTATGACACATTTCGAATGCTTCTAATTGAGAATCGAACACGAAAATTTCATTTCATTTCATTCGGCTCATGGGGGATATCCAACTAGTAAAGGTTAGTTTCTCCCATATATGGGTTCATTTTTTTTTTGTTTTTGTTAAGTCGATTTTTTGAAATGAAAAAAATAACTAGAAATTCCAACTTTCTGCTTGTTTCGTTATCTATTTATAGGTTTTGTGGTCTTCAGTAACCTAAGGGTCACCAAGTGCAAACTTCAAATAAACGAAAGTCATCTATAACTAAATTGAATTTTTATTCTATTTTGGAGGAATTACCCGCCTGTTTTCCTTTTTTTATAGCCTTCTGCAAAATTCATTGTTACAATGAAATAATAAGAATAATAAAATGGAAAGGAAAAACGAAATAAAAAAAAGGGGGGGACAAATGATATCAGAAGGTCAATTGTTGCTAGCCCTTGTTTTGGCTTTGATAACAAGTATTTTAGCTTTCCAATTGGGGAAAGAACTTTATGAATAATTATCTATTTAGTTTCTATCTAGAACAAAGAAAAAACTCTTTTTTTGTCAAGACACGATAACTTAATCTTTTTATATATTCACAGCAAGTGATGAACTTAATCTTTTTCTCGCTAGGAGAGATGGCTGAGAGGACCAAAGCGGCGGATTGCTAATCCGTTGTACGGACAATCCCGTATCGAGGGTTCGAATCCCTCTCTCTCCGTTATGTTATTATTGATTGAAATTAATTAACCCTCTTCTTTACGGCCAGGATTACGCCCTGGGTCATTTGATAGAAATCCAAAGATAAAAAGGGAAATAAAGAAAATCACTATTGTATAAACAAATACCTTAAGAGTAAGCATTGCGTAATCTCCGAGATCTTTAATTAGATTAATAAATAAAAACACATATTTTTTTTAGCGAAAACTTACGACTGCTTGCCAAACAAAAGCCAATAGAAAAAAAAACACGGGAATTATTGGCATTATATTCACAAGTGGATCAAAATTCGCATAAGCTTCGGGTAGTTTACAAAAAAAAAGATTGCTTGAAACAACAAAAGTATTTTGGAAAAAAAGAATAGTTAGCATTACAGGTCTCCATCAATCAGTTTTGAGTTTATATTGTTTAAAAAGGAATCGTTTGACTGAAAATTTTTTCAGACATTATTTTACTAGATCTAATAGAAAAAGATCAACCCCCCCCCCTCTCCTAATTTTTAACTTTTTCAAAATTATGACCAAATAATATCTAAGTTCTATTTATATTACATTACACAGTGTTGAAAAGCAGAAAACATAAAAATGGGACGTCGCCAAGCGGTAAGGCAACAGGTTTTGGTCCTGTTATTACAAAGGTTCGAATCCTTTCGTCCCAGAAAACTTTTCAGTCCAAAATATCTTTTCGGACTATGGATTCTTAGATATTATCCAAAAACCACGTTTATGAACTTGACAAATTCCTAGTTTGTTGGATATTATGCGAATACTGGCCCCTATCGTCTAGTGGCCCAGGACATCTCTCTTTCAAGGAGGCAGCGGGGATTCGACTTCCCCTAGGGGTACGAGAAAAGGAGTGGTTTCAAAAGTCTTTTCTCTTTCCGGGTCGATGCCCGAGTGGTTAATGGGGACGGGCTGTAAACTCGTTGGCATTATACCTACGCTGGTTCAAATCCAGCTCGACCCAAAGCTTTAGTTTCAATGTTGTTAGATAGAAAAGAGAACAAGCAGATACTTGCTGGGAAGGAAAAAAAAGATCGGACCAAGTTTACTAAAAACTAAAAAAAGTAAAGGGATTGTAGTTCAATTGGTTAGAGTACCGCCCTGTCAAGACGGAAGTTGCGGGTTCGAGTCCCGTCAGTCCCGATCTATTCTATCAAGTTCTTTTTGCTATGAGTAAAAAGAACTTTTTCCATCTTTGATTTTGATATCTATCTGCAGATATTTTCTATACCTTCACATTTTCTTTCTATTCTAGAGATAACAGAAATAGGAAAAAGTCTGCTATCGAGATCGAACCGATTAGCATCACATTACAAGTGCGATGCTCTAATCTTTGAACTAAGCAAAACAGTCTAATGCTGCAATAGTTGATTTATGCGAAACTATTCTAGAACAAACTAATTTTTTCTTGAAAAAAAGAAACGTCTAGCTTTCTTTGTTTTTGAGTTTGAACATTTTGAAAATTTGTTGATCTGAATACTAGGCTTCTTACACTTAAGTAGAAGGGGATATGGCGGAATTGGTACACGCTACGGACTTGATTAAATTGAGCTTTAGTAGGAAATCCTACTAAATGATAGCTTTCCAATACAGGGAAACCCGAGATAGTTCGAATGGGCAATCCTGAGCCAAATCCAAGTCAGAGGATTCTCTGACTAAAAAAGGTAGATAGGTGCAGAGACTCGATGGAAGTTATTCTAACTATGAATATCATTCAAATCAACTGGATTTCATTTTCTAGAGAGAAAAGAAATCCGTTATAGAGCGAATAAAGAGAGAGCCCATTTCTACATGTTCTTTTCAGCACCAATGAAATTTGGAGTAGTCAGAAAATCCGTTGGTCTACGAGACCTTGAGGGTTCAAGTCCCTCTATCCCCAAGTTTGGGAAAATATTGCAAATATTAGTGTTGGATTGACTAATTTATTAGTTTATTTTAAAATAAAGGGTGAGCATAGTCATAGTAAGTTTAGTTATCACTCTGTGAGAAAAAATTCGTGTTACCGGCCGGGATAGCTCAGTTGGTAGAGCAGAGGACTGAAAATTCTCGTGTCACCAGTTCAATTCTGGTTCCTGGTATTCAATTCTGTTTTGATTACTATTAAGTAAAGTAATTTAAAGCTTTATCCTTATGCTGTGATTTCGATTAATTCTTTTTTTAGTCGAATCTTCTTGGTAAAGCAGAATCCAAATCATATTGTCTTGATGACTCTTCTTTTTGCTCGATATTTTTTTATATTTCTCACAAAATCTCATCCATCTTGCAAAGAGTTTTTCTTTGATGAACATAGACTAAGACCTAGATTTTGATTTCTTATACACCTCAAAGTTCATAAAGTAATAACCATTTTTCTGAGGTTTCATACTCGTTATATACTTTGAATGGAGATAAAACCGAGACCATATCATCTCAACTCAGATGAATCAATATTTCTATTGCTTCTAGTCATACTATTTTTCCCTCCTGATATATAAACAGATCCTTTTCTGTCAAGGTCATTTTTCATTTTATTGAATCAATTTGATGAGAAAAGGATGTTATCTATGTTTTAATATATCATTGTTTGCAAAAATGTTATTTATATGTATATGACCTACTTAACTCAGTGGTTAGAGTATCGCTTTCATAAGGCGAGAGTCATTGGTTCAAATCCAATAGTAGGTATCTTCTAAGACTGGCTCGAGCCCCCCCGAAAAAAAGGGGGGGAGCTCTAATTAGGTAAAACTGCGTTTATAGCTTCTAATCTGGTTCTAGCTCTTTTGATAGCTAGATCAACTTCAATTTTTTGTCTTTTGCCTAGAACTCGATTTGCGTTAGCTTTAGCTTGTTGAAAAACTTCCTGTGCCTCTTGAGGATCAATGTCAACACCCTTCTCTGCATCATTTACCCATAAAATAATTTGATTTTGCTCTATCTTGGCAAAACCACCCATCAAAGCAATAGTAGACCATTTTTCATTAATACGTATTTTCATAACCGCTATATCCACAGCAGTAACAAGTGAAGCATGGTTTGGTAAGATGCCAATTTTACCACTATTAGTGGAAAGTATGATTTCTTTTACTTGGGAATCCCAAACAACTCGAGTAGGAGTTAATACACGAAGATTTAGTGTCATTTTTTTGAAATTCAAATTTTACTTATTAATAGCCTTCGCGGTAGATTTCTCTTATCATTTTATAACTTCATCGATATTACCAATCAAGTAAAAGGATTGTTCAGGGAGACCATCTAAATCTCCGGCAAGAATCATTTGAAAACCTCTTGTTGTTTCAATAAGACTAACATATTTCCCTGGGGAACCCGTAAAAACCTCTGCTACAAAAAAGGGCTGTGATAAAAAACGTTCAATTTTTCGTGCTCTGGCTACAGTTAATCGGTCTTCTTCTGATAATTCATCTAGTCCAAGAATAGCTATAATATCTTGAAGTTCTTTGTAACGTTGCAAGGTTTGTTTCACTTCTTGTGCAATTTCATAATGTTTTTCACCTACAATCCTAGGTTGAAGCATAGTAGATGTGGAATCTAATGGGTCAACTGCTGGGTAGATTCCTTTGGCAGCTAATCCTCTAGAAAGTACAGTAGTAGCATCCAAATGTGCGAATGTTGTAGCAGGAGCGGGATCAGTCAAGTCGTCCGCAGGTACATAAACTGCTTGGATAGAGGTTATAGACCCTTTTTTAGTAGAAGTTATTCTCTCTTGCAAAGAACCCATTTCTGTACTAAGGGTTGGTTGATAACCTACAGCAGAGGGCATTCTGCCCAATAGAGCGGATACTTCAGATCCAGCTTGAACAAAGCGGAAAATATTATCTATAAATAAAAGTACATCTTGTTCGTTCACATCTCGGAAATATTCTGCCATAGTTAGGGCGGTTAAACCAACTCTCATACGAGCTCCTGGTGGTTCATTCATTTGACCATAGACCAGAGCTACTTTGGATTCTATTATATTTTTTTCATTGATTACTCCGGATTCCTTCATTTCCATGTAAAGATCATTTCCTTCACGAGTACGTTCTCCTACGCCACCAAAAACGGAAACACCACCATGAGCTTTAGCTATGTTATTGATTAACTCCATAATTAGCACTGTTTTACCCACTCCTGCTCCCCCAAAGAGACCAATTTTGCCACCACGTCGGTAAGGTGCTAAAAGGTCCACGACTTTAATGCCTGTTTCAAAAATTGCCAAATTAATATCTAATTGTGAAAAGGCAGGGGCGGGTCGATGAATAGGAAATGTTGTACTTGTGTCTATAGGACCTAAATTATCAACAGGTTCTCCAAGAACGTTGAAAATTCGTCCCAGAGTCATTTTACCGACGGGTACACTAAGAGGAGCTCCTGTATCAATTACTTTCATTCCTCTCATCAAACCGTCTGTCGCGCTCATAGCTACAGTTCTAACTGTATTGTTTCCCAATAACTGTTGTACTTCACAAGTAATATTAATTTCCTTACTGCCTATTTGACCTTTCACAATCAAAGAATTGTAAATATTAGGTAGATTCCCCAGAGGGAAGGATACATCCAGTACCGGACCAATTATTTGAGTAATATGTCCTACATTTTTTTGTATCTTTGTTGATACAAAAAAAAGAAAACTTTGGGTTCTCATAAAAATCAAAATTAAAAGCATGATTGAAAAAATCCAAGAAGTCCATATCAAATCAATTGAATCAGTCAAAAACTAACTCGATTTTATTTTACTCTTTTGTAGTAGGTTAATAGCATAATTCAATCTTTTTTTGTTTTACATGTTCAATGAATAAGAAAATAAACTACATCTTTTTTATATTTATACATTTATCCTAGAAATATTCTGAGAAGAATGACTTTTCAAAGTAAAAATTGGGTTGCATTATATATAAAAAAATTTTAAAATAAATAAAAAGTGTATCCAAAATCTACCAATAAGGAAGAAAAGAGTCTATAAAAGAAAATGTCGAGCAGACCTCGTTCTTGTCAGAAATATGATTTGATTTAGGGAGGGACTTATGTCACCAAAAACAGAAACTAAAGCAAGCGTAGGATTTAAAGCTGGTGTTAAAGATTATAGATTAACTTATTATACTCCAGAGTATCAGACTAAGGACACTGATATCTTGGCAGCATTCCGAGTAACTCCTCAACCCGGAGTACCGCCCGAGGAAGCAGGCGCAGCGGTAGCTGCTGAATCTTCTACAGGTACATGGACCACAGTTTGGACTGATGGTCTTACTAGTCTTGATCGTTACAAAGGACGATGCTATGATATCGAACCTGTTCCGGGAGAAGACAATCAATTTATTGCTTATGTAGCATATCCTTTGGACCTTTTTGAAGAAGGTTCTGTTACTAACATGTTTACTTCTATTGTGGGGAATGTTTTTGGTTTTAAAGCTCTACGAGCTCTACGCCTAGAAGATTTGCGAATTCCTCCTGCTTATATCAAAACATTTCAAGGTCCACCTCATGGGATCCAAGTAGAAAGAGATAAATTAAACAAATACGGACGTCCTTTGTTGGGATGTACCATCAAACCTAAATTAGGTCTATCTGCTAAAAATTACGGTAGAGCAGTTTATGAATGTCTTCGTGGCGGACTAGATTTTACTAAAGATGATGAAAATGTAAATTCTCAACCCTTTATGCGTTGGAGAGATCGCTTTGTTTTTTGCGCGGAAGCTATTTATAAAGCTCAAGCTGAAACAGGTGAAATTAAGGGACATTACTTAAATGCTACTGCGGGTACATGTGAAGAAATGATAAAAAGAGCAGTATTCGCAAGAGAATTAGGGGCTCCGATTGTTATGCATGATTATTTAACAGGAGGTTTCACTGCAAATACCACTTTAGCTCATTATTGCCGAGATAATGGCTTACTTCTTCATATTCATCGTGCAATGCATGCAGTTATTGATAGACAAAAAAATCATGGTATGCACTTCCGTGTACTGGCTAAAGCATTACGAATGTCCGGTGGAGATCATATTCATGCCGGTACTGTCGTAGGTAAACTTGAAGGAGAACGAGAAATTACTTTAGGTTTTGTGGATTTACTTCGTGATGACTTTATTGAAAAAGATCGAAGTCGTGGTATTTATTTCACGCAAGATTGGGTATCTATGTCAGGTGTTCTGCCTGTTGCTTCAGGAGGTATTCACGTTTGGCATATGCCTGCTTTGACCGATATCTTTGGAGATGACGCTGTATTACAATTTGGTGGAGGAACCTTAGGACATCCTTGGGGAAATGCACCCGGTGCCGTAGCTAATCGGGTTGCTTTAGAAGCTTGTGTCCAAGCTCGTAATGAAGGACGTGATCTTGCTCGTGAGGGGAATGAAGTAATTCGTGAAGCTTGTAAGTGGAGTCCTGAACTAGCTGCTGCTTGTGAAGTATGGAAAGAAATCAAGTTTGAATTTGCTGCTATGGATACGCTATAGTAGTTTGAACTAGGAAACTTTTGATTTCTATTTTTCGGGGTCTGGGGGTCTACCCAGACTCTTTCATTGATTCTTGTTGGAGTTTACTTAGTATTTTTGGTCAGGAGTTAGCAGCTCAGTGGAAAAGAGCCCACGGTTCCAGACCATGATGTCAAGGGTTCAACCCCCTTCTAGCTCATAATAGATTTCATATAGAAAAAACTTTATACACTTCCAGATGTGCGATTTTTCTTTCTAGCATTGTCTGTGAATAATATACAATGTTAGAAAGAAAAAGAAACAAATTTCTATTTTTTTCTATGGTAAATTCTAACTTATCTTCCATTTTTGTACCTATAGTGAGTTTAGTTTTCTCGGCCCTTACAATGGTACTTTCTTTTTTGTACATCCAAAAAGATGAAATATTATGAAAACGAAGAATTAGTTTCCCAATCTTAAAAATGTTGATACAAAGCTAGTGAAAGTAAGGAATAGCCCGTCTCGCCCTTGCTTATTCCTTCTCTTCACTTCAATTTAATTGAGATATGACTTATATGAATCATCAATCAAAAAGGCTTTGGATAGAGTCTATCCAAGGTTCTCGAAGAAAAAGTAATTTTTTGTTTGCCTCTGTTCTTTTTGCAGGTGCATTAGGTTTTTTTATAGTTGGATTTTCAAGTTATCTTGGCAGGAACCTTATACCCCTACTGTTTTTTGAAAAAATACTTTTTATTCCACAAGGGATTATAATGTGTTTTTATGGTATTGCAGGCCTTTTTTTTAGCTTTTATTTTTGGTGTACAATTTTTTTTGATGTGGGTAGTGGTTACAATCAGATTGATGAAAAAAAAGGAATTATATGTCTTTTTCGTTGGGGATTCCCAGGAAGAACTCGTCGTGTTTATTTACGATTTTCTATCGAAAATGTTCAGATGATCACAATGCAAGTACAAAAAAGTATTTTTTCTAGCCACCATGTCCTTTATATGAAAGTAAGGGGATTACCAGACATTCCTTTAGCTCGTACTGGGGAAAAAATTCATCAAAAAGAAATGGAACAAAAAGCTGTAGAATTAGCTCGTTTTTTGCATGTGTCTATTGAAGGAGTTTGATTAGACATAGACAATTTTATAAAAATATTTGTAGTTTTCATTTTAAAAATGAATTGAGAAGAATCCATGGGTTTGATACCTCATTCTATAATTCGTATTATATCTCGACTTCGATCAGAACTCATGAATAAATCAAGTTCATTAGTTATTCATCACATAGAAGTTACACAAAATAGAGCAGCTGTTTCTTTACGATATGTTGCATGTTTTATAGTATTGCCGTGTCTAATTTCTATTTCACTAGAAAAATGCGTAGAATCGTGGGTCACTTTTTGGTGGAATACTAGTTCATCCAAAATATTAGATTATTTACAAGAAGAAAATAATCTAGTAAGAGTTAGTCAAATAGAAGAACTTTTGCTCTTTGAAACAACAGTAGAAGATTTTTCGGAAACACATTTAAAAAAAAATTTTTTGTTCGAGTTGTACAAAAAAGATTGTATCCAAATAGTTACACATTTAGGAACAAATCTTTTAGAATTTCTTATTCTAAGCACTTTTCTTTTTATGAGTCAAAAAAAGCTTACAATTTTCTTTTCTTGGATTCGAGAAATTTTCTATAGTATAAACGATACAATGAAAGCTTTTTCAATTCTTTTAATGACTGATCTATGCATTGGGTTCCATTCACCTCATGGTTGGGAAGTCCTTATCAGTTGGATTTCTGAAAATTATGGATTTGTGCATAATGACCAAATCATTTTTAGTCTTGTTTCAACTTTTCCTGTTATTCTAGATACAATTTTGAAATATTGGATTTTCCGCCGATTTAATCGTATATCTCCGTCTCTTGTAGTAATCTATCATTCGATGAATGAATAAAAAATCAGGCCTTTTTTCTTCTCGATTTATAATATTAAAGAATAAATGTAAAATGAAAAACCATCTTTAGGTTGAATAATAAATGAAACGGAGATAAAGAATAGTTCTCGATTCTTCAAAAAAAAAAAAATTTAAACGAAAAATGATGGAAAAAAAAAATGTTTCTGATTGGATTAGAATATTGGTGGTTCTATCAATCTCCACTTTCATAACGATAAATATAACAACTCGTATTTCTTTTTCAAAAGCATATCCTATTTTTGCCCAAAAAAGTTATGAGAATCCTCGAGAACCTACTGGACGTATTGTATGCGCCAACTGCCACTTGGCTAAAAAACCTGTAGAGATCGAAGTTCCGCAATCTGTGCTTCCTAATAGCGTTTTTGAAGCAGTTGTGAAAATTCCTTATGACACACAAATCAAACAAGTTCTAGTTAACGGGAAAAAGGGAAACTTAAATGTAGGAGCTGTTTTAATCTTACCCGAAGGTTTTGAACTAGCTCCTCCGGATCGTATTTCTCCTGAAATAAAAGAAAAAATAGGTAATCTACCTTTTCAAAATTATCGCCCCTTCCAAAAAAATATTCTTGTAATAGGTCCTATTCCTGGTCAAAAATACAAGGAAATTGTATTTCCAATCCTATCCCCGGATCCTGCTCTAAAAAAAGAATCGCACTTCTGGAAATATCCTATATATGCCGGAGGTAATAGAGGAAGAGGTCAAGTTTATCCTGATGGTAGCCAAAGCAATAATACAATATTTAATGCTTCATTAACGGGTAGAATCAGCAAAATTTTACGTAAAGAGAAAGGGGGATACGAGGTACTGATTGAGAATATATCGCAAGGCCGATCTGGTGTTGACATAATACCTCCGGGCCCCGAACTTCTTGTTTCGGAAGGTGATTTTGTTAAGGCAGATCAACCATTAACAAATAATCCTAATGTGGGTGGATTTGGTCAGGTAAATGCGGAAATAGTACTGCAAGACCCATTTCGTATTCAAGGTCTTTTATTCTTCTTAACGTCGGTTGTTTTGGCGCAGATTTTTCTGGTACTTAAAAAGAAACAATTTGAAAAAGTTCAATTATCCGAAATGAATTTTTAGCTCGTATTTTCTCTTTTTTTTTTTCGTTTTTATGATAGGTCATCATACTTTGACTAAAAGTTTGAAAGATGCCGACCTTACCTTTTAAGGTAAGGTCAGTTAAGTATATTTTCTTATTATAGGGATGACCCTAATCCTGAATAGGAGCCGTAGAAAAAGATACCGACCAAACTAATTACAAGAATACCCGTTACAGTACCTACCAACCAAAGAGGTATTCTCCCGGTAGTATCAGCCATGTTTATTACTCCTCTTCCATTTTATTGAAATTTAATAGTTATACTCAAAAAAAAAATCGTTCTAAATTTTGTTATAAATCATTTCTTTCAGAATGAGAAAAAATTTTGTGTGTTTTTTTTTTTAATTGAAAAAGTAACTGGAGAATAAAACAGCAAGTACAAAAATAAGTAACAATCCCCAGTATAGGCTGGTACGATTTAATTCTACACTTTGTTCGTTCGGATTTGATTGTGTCATAGCTTAATATTTTATCGTTGGATGAACTGCATTGCAGAAATGGATCCCAAAAAAAAGACTGTAGGGACAGCTAAACCGTGAATAGCCAGCCATCGAACGGTAAAAATTGGATAGATTCTATCTATAGTCATTAGTGTCTCCTAAAAAGATTTAGTAAAATGCTCCAGCTGTTCTAAAGAATCAAAACGGCCAGTTATTAAAGGAACTTCCTGTTGATTTTCTGTGAAATACTCGTTTGGTCGAGGACTTCCAAAAACATCATAAGCCAACCCTGTACTGACGAATAACCAACCTGCAACAAACAGAGAAGGTATAGTAATGCTATGAATAACCCAGTATCGAATACTTGTAAGAATGTCCGCAAAGGATCGTTCTCCGGTATTTCCAGACATATGCAACTCCAATAATAATGAATTAATGAATATTAATTCTATTTTATATCGGCAAAGGGAATTGATCCCCTAAACTAGAAAATACAAAAGCAGAAAAAGGTTTTTACGGTCTTTTCTTTTGTAAATTCTAAAAATTAAAATAAGTTAGGATGGATTTCTACTTGACCATTATACTAACAATTTGATAGAAAATTGTTTGAACCACTCTTTAATTCAAATTAAAAAGAAAATATATCTTTTTTTTATATTATAGAAACGTCGGTACTATATCTTACTTATTATAAAACTTTAGTTATTTATCTCTTAAATATATCATTATTGAATTGATTTTAGTTGTTTCATGCCTATTCTAATTAGTTATTTTGGGTTTTTATTAGTTTTTCTTTTTTTCACCTTAATTCTATTTATTGGGTTTAGCAAGATAAGACTTATTTAAATCAATTTTTTTGACATTGTTTAATTGAAAAAAAAAAAAAAACGTTTGATTATGGAATTCCATCGCGATTTCATGGTACTATTTGATATAGCTATAATTTCTAATTTTTTGAATGAAAATGGTTGAAACTCTGTTATCCGGGATTGTATTAGGTTTAATTCCTATTACTTTGGCTGGACTTTTTGTAACAGCATATTTACAGTATCGACGCGGCGATCAGTTGGAGTTTTAATTCAGGCACTGAATTATCAGAATCACGCTCTGTAGGATTTGAACCTACGGCATTAGGTTTTGGAGACCTACGTTCTACCAAGCTGAACTAAGAGCGCTTTTTTGGGATATGACTTAATCCACTTTCTGTGATTAAAGACTAGCCAGTCCGATTAGTTTTAATGAATAGATAGGGATGACAGGATTTGAACCTGCGACATTTTGTACCCAAAACAAACGCGCTACCCAAGCTGCGCTACATCCCTTAGAATCAATGGATTAATCAACAATGTTATTTTAATCTCTAATACATACGAAAAGTCTTTTTTTTTTTCGACAAAATAGAAAATTCAAACGCCGTCATACTATAAGAAATTAGTAACGTTTCTTACCTAGGTTAGGTAATGGTAGAATTAGTCGACTTTTTAAAGTACTTTTAAATATAAAAGGAAAATAAATGCTTTATGCAATATATAAAAAAATATCTTTCGACAGCACCCGTTTTAGCAACTTTATGGTTTGGTTCTTTAGCTGGTTTTTTAATTGAAATAAATCGGTTTTTCCCGGATGCTCTTAGTTTTCCTTTTTCTTTTTAACGCTCTATATTATAAATCAAAAAAAAAAAAGGATTTGAAATAAATTGATGGAACTAGGAATATATCGCCTGACGTTCTTTTTTTGATTCAAAAAAAGAAATAAAATAGACTACTACAAAAATGTCAGAAAACATAGGCGCACGAGTGGTAATTTTTTTAGAATGTATTAATTGTAACCTTTTTAGATATACAACTAAAAAGAATCGATACAATACATCCATGCCCTTGGCATTAAAGAAATTTTGTCCTTTTTGTTTGAAACATACCATTCACAAAGAGAGAAAGAAATAAACGGAATACATAACAACAACAGTTCACAGAAACTATTTTCTCATAAACCTTTTATTTAAACGATATTAATATGTCTAAGCAATCTTTTGATTTTAAACGATATAAGCCTGAGATACCATCTGGTAGTCGGAAACGTTACCCAAAAGTTCCAAAAAAACCTAATCTAATAAAGTCAGAGAATCAGATCAATTATAAAAATATGAGTCTAATTAATCAATTTATTAGCCAGCGCGGAAAAATCTTATCCAGGAAAGTGAATAATTTAACCTGTAAACAACAACGTCTTATATCTATTGCTATTAAACGAGCTCGTATTCTAGGATTGCTACCTTTTATGGTCAAAAAAAAGTTGAAAAAATTGTAAATTTTGCGTTTTTTTATGAGTGACGTCAAAATGATTTTCCATTTCCCGGAGGGGATCCCCGGGGATTTTTTTTTTTTCTTTTTTATGCCAAAATGTTTTTCGAAATGATATAAAAAGAATTATTCTCTAATGTAGCTATTTGCGCAAGTGTTTTCCGATTTGAAGGTAACCGCTTTTTGTACATACAGTTTATGTATTTATTGTAAGGAACCCCTAAACGACGAACTGCTGCATTAATTCGAACAATCCACAAGCAGCGAAAATTTCTCTTTTGTTTCAGTCGATCGCGTTTAGCCGAGGTTAGAGCTTTTTGCTTCTGCTGCTTAGCAGCTCGGAACTGTTTGGAATGGGACCCGTGAAATCCTGACGCAAAAGCGAGATTTTTGTTTCGGCGACGTCGAGTTATATATCCGCGTTTTACTCTGGTCATTAATTTAAATTCTTATATATATGTTTAGTTTATTTATATACTGACTTTTCTTTTTTGGAAAAGAAATGTTCCAAAGGCTTTAGCTATTCTAACCTTCCCAACCAAAAAGAATCACTTATTTCACTAAAAGATTTGAATAATTATGGGTTTCTTCGTCTATATGGTTCTTTCTCTAACGGCGAGGCCCTCTCTATATGCCGGAGCTAAAACTAAAAGAGTATGCTTTTGGTAATTTGTATTATCTACCGTCTTCAGCTCTACCCCTTCCCCCCCCCCCAAAAAAAAAAAAGGAAATTTCTTTAAAAACTTCAAAAAATTTAAAGTACAGTAACGACATGTTATTTCGAGAATTAGCGGAGTAGCTGATCTTATTTTTCCGTCATTTGCAACAAAAAGAAGTTTTTCATTTTGATGATTCCCTGCTCCGAATGACTGTTTTCTGCCAAAGAGGAATTGCTTTTCATCTCAGATCCAAGTGATTGGATTTGCACCAACAAAAACCATAAATTTCATCTTCCTAGAGATGATAGATCTTTACTTTTTGATAACAAGAAAGCTCTTCTTGGAAGAACGTTCTAGTTTTTTCTGATCTAAACGAGTCGCACATACACCCTAGCACAAACTCCTCTGCGTTGAGGACATTTTTGAAGAGCACGAGAACTGCCTACCTTTTTTTTTGGTTGTCTCGCAATTCTAATAAGTTGAGGAAGTGTGGGCATTTTGGTGGTTTATTCAATTTTACTGGTTAGGATCAATCCTAACCAGGCTTTAGAAAACTCTTTTTTTTTTATCTTGAACTTCTCTCTATCCTAGAGTTGATTATTTATTCGTCGAATTGTAGAGAAAGGTTTTGCTCAATCTGTACAGCACCTTTAGTGCTTCTAATCTTTCTAGCTCTTCTAGCTTCTTCTAAAACATGGTTTGGGATTAGTCCAAAACCTTCGTTTCCTTCTTCTGGAATTTCAAAGGGAGGTTCTTCCTTGTTTGGTTCCCACATTGGAAGTGCTACTCTATCAACAAGTCCGAAATCAACTGCTTCCTCTGGTGACATGTAAGTATTTTTGTCAAGGGCATTTTCTATTAATTCTTCGAATTGGGGTGTTCTGAGACAATAACATTGTACAATCATTTTTCGCAACTGTTGAACAAAAAAAGCGTCCTTCGCAAAAAGCCAGGCTGGTCCATCACGAAGAGATGCTCTTGGTTGGTGGATCATTATTCTACTATGAGGCCCTGTATTACGAAATCCAAAGGTTCCGGCACTTAAAACTAAGGTTGCTGTTGAAGCAACTAGGCCAAGACCGATTGTATGTATTGTTTCTCTAAGCTGAAGCATAATATCAAAGATACTTAGACCGGGTAATATAGCTCCGCCACACGAGTTTATATACATGAAAATCTGTCTACTTTTTCCTTTACGTATATCGTCTATAAACAAGTAAAGCAAAATACCTACAAATATACTTCCAATATCTTCATCAACGGGTTGCCCTAAAAAAATGCAACGAGTTCTAGACATTACGTCGATTGGAGTAGATAAGAGCAATCTCTCCTTGTGAACCGTACGTGTACTTTTCCCAACATACGGCTCTAGTCGCTAGGAAACGAAAAAGGCTATTTGTTTTCCAAAACTTGGTCCAATTTTTTTTTTGTAACGCTAATAATTCTAAATTTCAAAAGTATTGGACTACTTTCTGAAACGTTTAAAATTAAACAAAACAGTTTGCTTGTTCCCTTTACCGAGTTCTGCATCTAATCTTTAGGTTTTACTTCTATTCCTATACAAATGATCTCTTATTCCTCTTACTTATAGATTAAGGAAGTTTATGTAAGTTAGGTTTATATACTAAGATGACTAAGAGTAGAATATAATTAATATATATATATATAGATTATATCTGCTCAAAAGTTGGATGGGCGGAAATGAATGAAATTTCAAAATAACCTTGGATTTAACTTTCTTTTATAGTATAAAAAACGAACAATATAAAAATACTTTATGCGTTGGGTTCTTTTCCAAAAAAAAAAACGATCCAATAAAGTAAAAATCATTCCATCAGACGGGAAATGAATGGAAAAATTCCATAAAATCTATACGAGATTCAAGTCACACTATAAGTCAGCCCAGTCCAAAACTTCTTCTTTTGTTTCTTTTTTCTTTTTATTATCTTTGTTTTCCGGCTCTTTATCCTCTCCTGTTTCGTTATCTTTTGCCAAAGTCATAATAGGTGCCTCATGCATTATATTATTCTTAGTTTTTTTTGATCCTAGAACCGGAAAAGTACATGGGGTCTCATTCTTTCGTTTAGGCTTAGGTATTGTTGTCTCTTCAAAAAAGTGATTAAATTGAATCTCTTGAGGAGTTCTATCATCTTCTTTTCTTGACGGAGGGTTATCTTCACCAAAAAAACGAACTTTTGGGATACCAAGGGGCATTTTTTTTAGATCCTTTTTTTTCTCTTTTTATTCTCCTTCTTCTCTTTCTTTTTGTTTTCCAAATTTTGTAAGTATTTTTTGTTTTGAATGGTACCAATCCTTAAATTTTGTAAATTGAAACATAAAAGATAAAATATTTTTGCTTCTCCTACCGGTGTTTTTATTCAACATAGTTTTATAAAAGGAAGGATGATCCAACCTAAAATTCAGTGTGTTTTTATAATGTAAGAAAGTTCAATCTTTTTTTTTGAAAAAGAGGTGTTTAATGGGTTTACCTTGGTATCGTGTGCATACTGTTGTCTTGAATGATCCTGGCCGGTTAATTTCTGTGCATATAATGCATACAGCTTTAGTAGCAGGTTGGGCCGGTTCAATGGCTTTGTATGAATTAGCAGTTTTTGACCCATCTGATCCTGTTCTTGATCCTATGTGGAGACAAGGTATGTTTATTTTACCTTTTATGACTCGTTTAGGAATAAAAGAATCTTGGGGCGGATGGAGTATTACTGGAGAAACTGAAGCTAATCCGGGATTTTGGAGTTACGAGGGTGTCGCTGGAGCTCATATTGTGTTTTCAGGTTTATGTTTTTTATCAGCGATCTGGCATTGGGTATACTGGGATCTTGAAATATTTACAGATCCGCGCACAGGAAAACCTTCTTTAGATTTACCAAAAATTTTTGGTATTCATTTATTTCTTTCCGGAGTAGTTTGCTTTGGATTCGGAGCTTTTCATGTTACAGGTTTATATGGTCCTGGAATTTGGATTTCTGATCCTTTTGGACTTACTGGAAAAATACAACCTGTAAGCCCAGCTTGGGGAGCTGAAGGCTTTGATCCTTTTGTTCCAGGAGGAATAGCGTCGCATCATGTTGCTGCAGGTCTATTGGGAATCATCGCAGGTCTATTTCATCTCAGTGTTCGTCCTCCTCAACGATTGTATAAAGGATTACGTATGGGAAATATTGAGACCGTTTTATCTAGCAGTATTGCTGCTGTTTTTTTTGCATCTTTTATTGTTGCTGGAACCATGTGGTATGGGTCAGCAACAACCCCAATTGAATTATTTGGTCCGACTCGATATCAATGGGATCAGGGGTACTTTCAACAAGAAATAGATCGACGAGTTCGCGCTGGTTTGAATAAAAATTTAAGTCTGTCCGAAGCTTGGTCTAAAATTCCTGAAAAACTAGCCTTTTACGATTACATTGGAAACAATCCTGCTAAAGGTGGATTATTCCGAGCGGGTGCAATGGACAATGGAGATGGAATAGCTATTGGTTGGTTAGGACACCCCATTTTCAAGGATAAGGACGGAAACGAACTTTTTGTTCGTCGTATGCCTACTTTTTTTGAAACATTTCCAGTAGTTCTAGTGGACAAAGAAGGTGTTGTGAAAGCGGATGTTCCTTTTAGGAGGTCAGAATCCAAATATAGCGTGGAACAGGTCGGCGTAACTGTCGAGTTTTATGGTGGAGAACTTGATGGAGTAAGTTTTAGCGATCCTACTATAGTGAAAAAATATGCGAGACGTGCTCAATTGGGGGAAATTTTTGAATTAGATCGTGCTACTTTAAAATCAGATGGGGTTTTTCGGAGTAGTCCAAGAGGTTGGTTTACTTTTGGACACGCTACTTTTGCTCTTCTTTTCTTCTTTGGACACATTTGGCATGGTTCTAGAACACTATTCCGAGATATTTTTGCTGGTATCGATCCAGAATTAAATGCGCAAGTCGAATTTGGAGCATTCCAAAAATTGGGAGATCCTACCACAAAAAAACAAGTCATATAAAGACTTACGTCTATTACTTATTACTTAGTACGAAAGTTGTAAAAAAAAAAAAAAACGATTGAATCTATGGAAGCATTGGTTTATACATTCCTTTTGGTTTCGACTTTAGGAATTCTATTTTTTGCTATTTTCTTTAGAGAACCGCCCAAAGTTCCGACTAAAGGAGGAAAAGAAAATTAAATAAAACAAACAAAAAAGGGAAGTCCATGTGGACTTCCCTTTTTTGTTTGTTTTAGTCTTCATGATTGTCAAAGGGGTCTATAAGACCTTCAGAAGGTCGTCCAAAGGATGTATATAGGGCATATCCTGTTAAACTTACGAGCAAGCACGATACAAAGATAGCGACTAAGTTTGCAGTTTCCATTTTTAGGTAACTAATAAAAAGAATTTATCTAATTATACTATATTAATAAATAAAAACATAGTATACAAAGTTAACAGATTTCAACAAAATATTTTATTTTATATGGCTACACAAACCGTGAATGATACTTCCAGAACCAGACCAAGAAAAACTGGGGTAGGGAGTTACTTAAAACCACTTAATCGTGAATATGGTAAAGTCGCCCCCGGATGGGGAACTACTGCCCTTATGGTTGTTGCAATGGTTTTATTTGCAGTATTTTTATCTCTTTTATTGGAGATCTATAATTCGTCTATTTTATTGACCGGAATTCCTGTTAGTTGGGTATAGAACTGGATCTCAAACTTTTTCTAAAAATAACGTAAGAGATATTGATTTTATTTAGGTTCGTTCTATTTTTGTTTTACGATAGTTTGATCGTGTCATTTTTGAAAAGAATTTACAAAAAAAAAATGGGTGTGCGACTTGTTACATTCGATATTAATAGTACAGAAGACTAGTCTGTTATCTTTAGATAATCTTTCCTCGTTGGAGGTTAACTTAGAATTTCTAAAGCACGAGTTTTCTTTTTTATTATAGAAAAAAGGTCTGAACTAGGATTTACTGTTGTAATTTTTACTTTGTATCTAAATGAATAACAACAAAGATTTCGACTCTGAAAAAATCCAACAGGACCTTACCCAAAGAACCTTTTGTTAAGTGAATCTTCGGAGTAAAAACAAAATCTGAGGTTTAGAACAATTTGTTAATTCTTTTTCAGGTTTAAACAATCAAAATCCTATTCATTAAACAGAAATTCATAAATTATGAATGGAAGAAAAGATTCTTCAAAAGGCCTTTATTGAGCCTACTTGAAATTTTGGCATTATCTTATATATGTTATAGATAATTACCTCAATTACGGTATTTTTGTTTAAGCTGTACGAAGGGAAAGTTTCATGTACAGTTTTTTGAAGGGGTTAACCTATCTCGATAAAGTATATGACTGGTTTGAAGAGCGTCTAGAGATTCAAGCAATTGCAGATGATATCACTAGTAAATATGTTCCTCCTCATGTTAATATATTTTATTGTCTCGGAGGAATTACATTAACTTGTTTTTTGGTACAGGTGGCCACCGGTTTTGCTATGACTTTCTACTATCGTCCAACAGTTACCGAAGCTTTTGCTTCGGTTCAGTACATAATAAGTGAAGTCAATTTTGGTTGGTTAATTCGATCAATTCATCGATGGTCAGCAAGCATGATGGTTCTCATGATGATTTTGCATGTATTCCGTGTTTATTTAACAGGTGGTTTTAAAAAACCTCGTGAATTAACTTGGGTTACTGGAGTTATTCTAGCTGTACTGACTGTTTCTTTTGGTGTAACTGGTTATTCTTTACCTTGGGACCAAATTGGTTATTGGGCAGTCAAAATTGTAACTGGCGTACCCGAGGCTATTCCTGTAATAGGTTCTTCTTTAGTTGAGTTATTACGTGGAAGTGTTAGCGTGGGTCAATCGACCTTAACTCGGTTCTATAGTTTACATACCTTTATATTACCACTTCTTAGTGCAATATTTATGCTAATGCATTTTCTAATGATTCGTAAACAAGGTATTTCGGGTCCTTTATAAAAAGAAAAATAATTTTTTTTTAGGGTATAACATACTTGCCAAGAATATTGCTTGTTTTTTCGAGCTAGATTCTTCGGATTCTTCCTTTTCCTTAAGGATTTCAAATAAAAAGAAAAATTCAATGGAGAAAATGGATTATGGGAGTGTGTGACTTGAATTATTGATTAAGCCTGTCGGATTAAATCTGCCACAGAAAGATCCTGTGTATTCCCCTTATCCCAACGTCTTTCTCAAAGAAAAAGAAAGTTCCTAATCTGGGTAGACTTTTTTTTCTATGATTTGTATAGGCTCCGTGAATTCTAGTCAATTTCTTATTTTCATAGTTATAAAATGCACTCATTTCCTTTGCATTTTAACAGAATAACTATCGGAGTAAAAAAAAGGATCTAAGGAAAAGTAAAGGGAATTTCATTAACAAGTCAATACCTTGTTAAAAATAAACTTTAGACTTTTTTTGTTTATCAAAAAAATTACAAGGATGAAGATGACCCAGAAAGCGAGTATTTTGTTTCACAATTTCTTTCATGCGTACTTGGGTAAAAGCATTTTATAGCATAGAATTCTTTGCTTGTTATTTCTTTAAATTCTTGTTTGAGCCGGATGATTCAAATTGACATGTCCGGATCTTACGGGGGATAGATCTAGAAAGATAAGATCTACTTATCCCAATAACAAAAAAACCCGATTTAAAAGATCCTGTATTAAGATCGCGATTAGCTAAAGGAATGGGACATAATTATTATGGAGAGCCCGCGTGGCCTAATGATCTTTTATATATTTTTCCGGTAGTTATTTTAGGTACTATTGCGTGTACGATAGGTTTAGCAGTGTTAGAACCATCGATGATTGGTGAACCCGCAAATCCTTTTGCAACTCCTTTAGAAATCTTACCCGAATGGTATTTTTTCCCAGTTTTCCAAATACTTCGTACAGTACCGAATAAATTTTTTGGTGTCCTTTTGATGACCTCTGTACCTGTGGGTTTATTAACAGTACCTTTTTTAGAGAACGTTAATCAATTTCAAAATCCTTTTCGTCGTCCAGTAGCTACAACAGTTTTTCTTATCGGTACTGCCTTATCCCTTTGGTTAGGTATCGGAGCTGCTTTGCCTATTGAAGAGTCGTTAACCTTAGGACTTTTCTAATGTAATTTTTAGTCTATTTTCACTCAAAGTTTTTCATAACAAATTTTTTTTTATTAAAGTGTATTATACACTTTAATAAAAAAAAATCTATTTCACGTAACCCTCCCCCCTATTTTTTTTTGTTTCTATCTTTAGTTACTAAAGATAGAGGGTTGGGTTTCTTTTGGCTATTTTTTATATTTTGTTCTACGCAAAGCAACGGAATAATTAAGTCAAGTAAACTCCAACAAGCTTCGTAAATGGTTTCTCTAGGAGTTAATCCCCCGTTTGTCCATATCTCGAAAATAAGCATTTCTTGTATGTTATCTGAACTCTTATAAGAATGAATACTAAAATTCACATTTTGAACCGGTAAAGAAACACCATCTATGGGGAAAAATATGTCCTTTGGTTGTTTCATATTTTCTATAGTATACCTTTTCTTTTTTTCAATCTTCAATGTAACATTGAAGGGGATTCGTTTAGTAAGGCTAGCTATATGCTGGGTATCATCAATGATTTGAATAGAAGATGGTAATATGATGTCTTGAGCTGTTACATTCTTAGGTCCAACAGTACAAATAGATGCTTCGTGAATTCCGTACAATTCACTTCTAAGTACAATTTGTTTCAAGTTCATTAAAATGTCATGAACTGATTCTTTAATACCTATTATGGAAGAATATTCGTGTAGAATATTTTTTTGAAATCTTGCATACGTAATATATGTTCCTTTGACTTCTTGAAGTAAAGTTTTTCGTATAGCAATAGCTAGTGTATTAGCTTGACCTTTCAAAAGCGGAGATATGGAAAAACGACCATAATGAGATCGTTTACTGTCTGTTCTCGATTCCAAGCACTTCCATCGTGGTGAAGATTCTGCAGTTTTTAGTTCATTCCAAATCATATAATGAAAAGTTATACACGTCTTTTGACAGGAGGTCTACATCCATTATGCGGATTGGGTGTTATATCAAGTACTGCACGTATCAGTATTCGACTATGTTGAATGACTCGTAATGCCGCGTCTCGTCCCTTACCACAACCCGTTATCAGGATGGCTGCGCGGTTAATAACTACAGTACGAGTTATGTTTTCTGTTGCTGTTTGAGCAGCGAAAGCTGAACCTTTTTTTGGGCCTTTAAAGCCACATGCACCAGCAGACGACCAAGAAAGCACATGTCCCAAGACATCGGTAACGGTAATAATTGTATTGTTAAAACTTGATTGTATGTGAATGATTCCACGGTCTACTCTACGTATTTCTTTTTTAATACGTCTATTTTTAGATAAATTCCACATAGATTTTGGTTTCATTATTGTACTGCTATACCCTAAAATTTGTTATATATATATCTCTAAGCCTATAAAATGCATATTGAAAAAAAAAAAAAAAGATAAAAAAAATTAACCTTGTTTTTGTTTATGTCTTAGATTTAAACAAACTACATAAATTCGCTTTCCTCTACGAATTAATCGACATTTCGAACAAATTTTCCGAACAGAAGCGCGTAGTTTCATATTATTTGAATTAAATGTGTTTATTCTTTTTTGCTCTTTGAGCTAGAAACTTTTTTGCTCTTTGAGCTAGAAAAAGTATGGATCATTTTTCTATTTTTTGCTATCTTATTGTTTTATTGAAAATTTGTTTTATTGAAAATTGAAACGAAATTCTATTAGCTTTTTCTAAATCGATGAATTATACGCCCTTTAGTCAAATCACAAACATGGAGTTCAATTTTGACTCTATCTCCTACAAGTATTCGTATACTATTTTGTCGAATGTTACCCGAAATATAAGCTAGAACAGTTTTTTTATTGTCCAATAAGACTCTAAAAAATCCAGCGGGATGTGCCTCAATAACTAGCCCTTCAAGTTCAATCATATTTTGTCGTTTTTCCATTTTCATGTTTCTTTTTTGGAAAATATATATCTAGCAAAAATGGGTAGAATCTATTACCATGCATAACACAAGATTTCTCCTCCAATTTTTTTTTGTCGAGCTTCGTGGTCTGTCATGATTCCCTGGGAAGTAGAAAGAATTACAATTCCTATCCCGTTTAAAACTTTTGGTATTTTTCGAAAATTGGAATAAATTCGCTGACCAGGTTTGCTTATACGTTTTAGGGTAATTCTTGTTTCTTTCTTTTTCCTGTATTTGAAAGTAAAAATCAAAAAAGATTTTTTCCCTTCTTTATGCTCTCTAATATTATTTAGAAAGCCTTCATTTAAAAGTATTTTCCCGAGTTTTTCATTAATCCTAGTCGCAGGTACTCGAACTGTTCGTTTATTTACTATGTAAGCATTTTTGATTGATGTAGTCAAATTGGTAATAGTATCCATGTTGATCTATTTTTTGAATTCTCTTTATTCTTTTTTTCAAAAAAACATGCTTTTTTTTATAAAAGAGACATTTGTCTAAGTTGCAGTTAACCTGTTCTATGTACTTTGTACATATTAGTCATAACACTTCGGGAGCTAATGAAATTATTTTTGTAAAATTCCAATGTCTCAGTTCGTGCAGAACTGGACCGAAAACTCGAGTTCCCTTTGGATTTCCTTTTTGATCAACGATAATTGCTGCATTCTCATCAGTTTGTATTCTTGTTCCATCATTACGTTGGAATTCTTTAGAAGTACGTATAACTACTGCTCTAATAACTTCAGATTCTTCTATTTTTGCATTAGGAACTGCTTCTTTAATAACAGCGATGATTACATTCCCAATATGCGCATATCTTTGAAAACTTGCTCCTATAATCCTAATGCACATTATTTTTCGTGCTCCACTGTTATCAGCAACGTTTAAATATGTTTGAGGCTGAATCATTTTTCCTCCAAGGAAGTTTGTTAGTGTATCAAATCAAAAAAAGATAAAAGAAGATCTTTTTTTGATTTGGGCAATTTAAATTCTTAAAAATTGAGTGCGTATACGCATCTTGTAAGCTACTATTTGAGCAGCTCTTCGAGCTACAGTTTCAGAAACTTCTCCCATCTCATAAAGTATTCGACCTGGTTTAACAACAGCTACCCAAAAAAGGGTATCACCTTTTCCTGAACCCATGCGAGTGTCAGCGGGTTTCTTTGTAATAGGCTTGTCAGGAAATATACGTATCCATATTTTTATGCCACGTCGAGCAGTACGAGTAATTGTTCTACGCCCTGCTTCTATTTGTCCAGCTGTAACCCAAGCAGGTTCAAGTGCTTGAATAGCAAACTTACCAAAAAAAATCTGATTACCCCGGTGGCTCTTTCCTTTTATTCTTCCTCTATGTTGTTTGCGGAATTTCGTTTTTTTGGGGTTATAGTCGATGGATTCCGTTATCATAGTTTTTATTCCCTTCGCTAATTCAAAACCGGACATGAAAATTTTTTATCATCCGGCTCCCTGTGATAGTAAAGATTTCCATTCTAAAACAGTTTAGGCCAGTAACTTCTAAATCAATAATATAAAACTTCAACTAAACAATAAGATTCACAGATGAATATAGACTCTTTAGTAGATATTTTTCTTATTTTTTTTGGTTTTATTCATCATCCTATCCTATGATAACAATATATCCACAAGTTTCATCGTTTCTATAGCTTCCAACAAAATATTGCTTAGGTTTACTTTTCTTCTACAGTGGAGCTTAACTTTCATTTTTTTTTTACAGAATTGGTTGACTTAGTTCCCATCGACTCAAAGCTCTTTTCTTTTTATAAAATGAGGTCGATAACGACTTTTCTGCTTTATTACACTTTCAAGGTAGGCTTATTTATGAACCATACAATACCATAAAAAATAGTATTGATTCTTCGATTTTTTTTTTTTCGATATTATCTTATTTTGCTTCACGAAAGAATACTTCTTACGTGTAATAAAGTTCAAAAGTAAAAAAAAAGCTTAGTTTTAACGAGTCGCACACTAAGCATAGCATAATTTTTACTAGAAAATAGAAATTCTATTCAATCTTAAATAATTAATTTTTCTATATAATAATGGGATAGTTTTTATAGTAATTACAACAATTATTGTTCTTTCATGAAGATCCAAAGTTGAATTCCTAATGCCCCGTGGATTGTGCGAACTGTAAAAGAGGAATAATCCATTTCAGCTCGGAGTGTTTGTAAAGTAACTCTGCCTAATTTGATTTTTGTCTTACGAGTTCTTTCTCGTCCGCCAAGACGTCCTGCAATTCGTATACGAATCCCTTCTATTTCGTCTTTTTTCGCTAGTTCAACAGCTTTTTGTAATATTTTTTTTACAGCCACTCTCTTTTCTAGTTGCAAAGCGATATATTCAGCAAGTATATTAGTTTTTTGATAAGGTTTGGCTAATATTTCTGCATTTATGTTAAGCTTTTGATCACGCAAATAAAGAGTACGTTTTATATCGTTTTTTACTCGTGTAATTTCATTTTTTTCATTTTTGAAAAAAATGGGAAATCCTATATAGATTATTATATTGATTAAATCAATCTTTCTCTGAATTTCTATTCTTCCAATTCCTAGATAAGATTTTCTCTGATGTCTTTGGAAAAAAAATTCGATGCATTTATGTATTTTTATATCTTCTCGAAGAGTTCTTGTATACTCTCTCTTTTGTGCGAACCAAACAGAATTATGATTTTGAGTTAGACCAAGTCTAAAACCCATTGGATTTACTTTATGTCCCATATTGTGATATTTTCCTTTTCAGATTCTCTGAAATTTCAAATTCAATTAGATTTGATAGTTCTTTCAAAACAATAGTTATATGACAAGTTTTTTTTTTTATACGAAAGGAACGTCCCTTAGCTCTAATTTGATATTTCTTTGAAACAGTACCCTCGTTTACTTCGGCTCTACTAATGAATAAAAATTTTTCTTTAAGCCCCAAATTATTTTTAGCATTTGCTCCTGCAGAACAAAGTAGTTGGAATATGGGATAACAAGCTCTATACGGCATTAATTTCAATAGAGTATATGCTTGTGCATAAGAACAACCACGAATTTGATCGATTACTCGACGCATTTTCTGCGTAGACATTTTTAAATTTTTGGCTAAAACGCGTACTTCGGTATTCCTCTTATTTTTAGATATTTTCATATTCACTTTCTTGAAATTTAACGACTAGATTTCTTGTCTTTTTTAGATTTCTTATCGTCTTTGCCTGGATGTTCCGGGCAAAGACGAGTAGGTACAAAATCTCCTAATTTATGGTAAAGCATATTATTTGTTATATAAATAGGTATATGCTCTTTACCATTATGAATAGCAATAGTATAACCGATCATTTTGGGTACAACCGTAGACGCTCGAGACCAAGTTAATAGTATTTTCTTTTTTTTTATATTTGTGTCTAGTTTTTCTATTTTTTTTAATAAGTGATCAGCAATAAAAACTTTTTTTTTTGAGTGTGTAGCCGCAAAAACTTGTTTTAAACTTTTTTTTTTTCTTGAATATTTCATAGGCAATTAATTTTTTTATTCTAACTTAGTTTGACGACGAAGAATGAAAGTATCACTATACCGAACCATTTTTCGGGTTTTTTTACCGAGCGTACAATGACCCCAAGGAGTTATGGGGGTTTTTCTTCCTATGGGACTTTTTCCTTCACCACCTCCATGTGGATGGTCTACAGCATTCATGACTATTCCTCGTACTTCTGATCGTTTACCTATCCACCGTTTTGATCCAGCTTTACTAAAAATTTTGTTATTCGAGCGGATATTACCCACTTGTCCAACCGTGGCTGAACAGTTGTAAGGTATTAAACGAAGTTCTCCTGAAGGCAACTTTAATACCGCGGATTGACCTTCTTTTGCGATCAATTTGGCTATAGTACCCGCGGCTCGAGCCACTTGTCCTCCTTTACCCTGCGTTGTTTCTATATTATGTATAGTTGTACCCACAGGGATATTGGTTGAAATAGATTTTGATTCAAAAAAAAAAAAAGAATCCTTTCCCAAACTGTACAAGCCTCTCTCGGGGCATACAGCTTTCTGGATGTTCTTTACTTTACATCCTAGGTGTTTATCCATCATCTGGCTTCTGTTCATCATGTAGCATTCAGATTGAATGACTTTATTAAATCACGTTCTCAATAACATAGGAGGCGTTTTTTTTTGGAAATATTTATTTCATTGTACAACTTTGATTTTGCCTCTGACCTTCAAATCAAAGATGAATCAAATAATCTTTGGAACAAGAGTTTGCCTTCTCCACTGTTATGCTTTATCAAAAATTCTCCATATTATCTAGAATGAAAAATTTATTATTATTTTTTTTTATCACTTGCTATATATATATATTTTTCTCAGTTTCCCTTTGAAAATTAAGTCAAATTTAGATTATCAATGATAATTTAGTAGGTTCGGGGCCTAACCGGTCTTTCCGATTACGTAAATTCATAATTCAAACCGCACTCAAAGGTAGGGCATTCCCTATTAAAATAGAAGCTTTTGGACCAGATAAAATAGTATCTCCAATCATGATTCCTCTAGGGGACAAAATATAGGACTTTTTCCCATTCTTGTAACATATCAAACTGATATGCGCATTTCGATTAGGATCATATTCTATGGTTACAATTTTTCCATAGATGTCTTTCTCTTTTCTTCGAAAATCAATTTGCCTGTAAACACGTTTATGGCCTCCTCCTCTATGACGTACTGTAATAATACCTTTTTTATTTCGACCCTTGCAACGATGATGTTTCCCAGAAGTTAGAAATTTTTCCGGACTACTCTGAGCAAAATGTAGTATGTTTTTGTATGAAATGTTCATTATATGATTGATTTTTGTATTTTAAGTTTAAATATGGAATAGAATCACAATCACAAATTTGGTCAGGAAGAAGAAACTTATAATATTGTCGCGGCTCACGGTTATTTTGGTCGATTGATTTTCCAATATGCTAGTTTTAATAATTCTCGTTCTTTACATTTCTTCTTAGCGGCTTGGCCCGTAGTAGGTATCTGGTTTACTGCTTTGGGTATTAGTACTATGGCGTTCAACTTGAATGGATTCAATTTCAATCAATCTGTAGTTGACAGTCAAGGTCGTGTTATTAATACTTGGGCTGATATAATTAATCGTGCTAATCTTGGTATGGAAGTTATGCATGAGCGCAATGCTCACAATTTTCCTCTTGATTTGGCATCAATGGAATTCAATTCTATAGATGGTTAATTAGATAGAATTCTAGGTATTCCTTTCATCGTACCAAACCTCTAAAGGAGGTTTGGTACCTTATCTGTCTTTGTTCATATCCACATTATAAGATATCGAGTTTTTTACTGTTGTATTTGAGGATATATAAGGAATTTGAATTAGATATGTGCATCCAGCAGGAATTGAACCCGCGAGTTCGCCAATTATGAGTTGGGCGCTTTAACCATTCAGCCATGGATGCTGGAGAAAAGCTCATCCGGAATAATCAATTCATTCGATAATATGAGTGAGTATCGACTTAGGGTAGCCAAGTACTCATATCCCAATCATGCCAAACATAGAAAATGCAACGGAAAAACTTGTGGGAGTGAGTACCGATCTTGCAACACTTGGATTTCCTGTTGGATTTCCTGGAATAAGTCGCCCACATTCCGTAGGATGAACAGAAAACAACTCTTTTCTTGAAAGTAATGTTGATTAGATAGATTTTATGGGCGGACGTAGCCAAGTGGCTCAAGGCAGTGGATTGTGAATCCACCACGCGCGGGTTCAATCCCCGTCGTTCGCCCGGGCCATAATCTTTTATTTGGTTGTTTGCGATTTTTCGATCGTTGACGCAAGTTCGATGAAGTGCGAAGGTTTTTATTTTATTTTATGTCTTTTCATCCATCACAAAGATCATTCTACCTTTTCCAGAAAACCAAAAACTAGTCAAAAAACCTTTCGAAAAAATCCAATGGTTTATTATATGGAATTGAGAGGGATCTATCCATATTTCACGTAATAAAATATAGAATTGTAAAAGAGGGCAAAAACCAATGATACAAGAACAAAAAAGCAGACTCTGGATCTCGGAAGAAAGGACCTCGGGAAAATGTCCAAGAGAGTCCGGAATTAAACAACCCATATCAAGCCTCTTGACCTGGTGGTTAAACTTTTTCAAACAAATACAAAGCTCTTCATTCGATCCATGGACTGAATTGATTTTGGTGAGGTTTTTTACTCAAATTTTGTCCCATCGAGAACGTCTTATTAAGTTCTTTGACTTTCGGATTCTCAGTACGTTACTTTTACGGGATCTACGTAGTTGTAGTTCCAAAAGCAAAGTTGTAGTATTACTTACATTACCAGTCCTTATATATAACCTAAAAAAGAAAAGTCTGATTGAAAGAAACAAATACTATTCGATCAATCTATTTGATCCTATATATAACTCCATGGAAATTCGAAATGAAACATCATCGGAAGCCAATTTCACTAGAAATTTGTGGATCTTTTCGCATCTTTTTTTGTTTTTTCCAAAATCTAGCCAATTGGAAAAATTTTCAAATGGGTATGACGCGTGTCCAGGAAATTTTCCAATGTCTTGGCCGAAAGAAGTATTGAAAGAAACCAAAAGGTCGTCTATAAAAGAGAATTCATTTTCAAAAGAAACAAAAAAATTCATTGAGAATTGGACAAAAACAATTCGTTATTCTGTTTTTGACATATTGTCAATAGATGAATATATGGTTTCTCGTACCACTAAAGAGCCCGTGGAAAATTTCCAATGTTGGAAAAGACAACAAAATGTTTTTCAATATTTGAGAAGATTAGAAAGGAAAAGGAGAGCGGATTTCTGGAATATCAAAACGAAATTTCCAAATCCGAAATTGGCTATTTCATCAGATCCTGGATGTACTACGATTAGACAAAATCAGAGGGATATAAACCAATTCCTTTGTAGTCGAGTTAGAAACAGTTCGTCTTGGAATCTCTTTTTTTCTTCATTCTGCAAAGAGCGCCTATTCCATTTTTGTCGATTGAAACCAATCGTCCTAAAAAGAACAGATCGATTCACTCTATTACTGACTAATCCTAATCAGGTTTCTGCTAATAATACATTTGCCTTCGCTCAGAGTCTATTCTATGAACTTCACAAGAACAGATTAGGGAATCAGATTTTCGACCACAGAAAAAAATGGAAGAATCCATGGTTCAATATGACTGAGAAAGAGAATGATTCTTTCGATCGAATAATCAACCAAACCGTATCGATTTTCCCCGTAGGGGAAAATACATTCCATTTAATGAACACGCGCACTCAGGCTTGGGTATTTCCAATAGATGACATTCTTTCAAATTGGAATAATGGAATGAAAAATACAATGAACCAGCATTCATTAAATTGGAGAAAAGGTCAGAAAGAATGGTTAGATTGTTTGATTCTTAGAACTTCGAAATATATCAATCAGAAATTGCATGTATACAAATGGTCCGATCAATTCGAATACTTACAAAAGTATTCGAACCATCTTGTTTGTTTCGATCCAAAGGAATTATGTATTAAAGAAATATTTCTTAAGATTGCTTTGATTCTGTTTTACGCTCCGGAAGAGACGGAAATGAAGAACTTATGGAACAACATCGATATTTCCATAGACATTTCTCCTTATATTGATAAACTCATTTCGGATTTGATTATTTTCCTTTCTCAGTGCGGCCCTGAGGACAAAGTAGTCTATCCGTGGTGGTTTAGAGAATTTCTTGTTCGAATCGTTAAACCCAAAATCCAGTGGTTGGATAACCAGACAAAAGTCTCAAAGATCGATGAAGGAACAATAGCAAAAATTGCTTGGAATGAGCCATGGATTATGGACATTTTTGATAATGAAAGCAATTCGTTGTATAACACGGATTTTTCGACGATATATCGAGACAATTGGGTGAATCCTGTAAAACTATCGAATCAAAGTTCATTGAGAGCTGCTTTTGACAAAGCAAATACACTTCAAATTTTGGATTATTTACGTCATCCTCGGTCCAATTATAAGAAAAGATTACCTTCTTATATAGAAGAAAGAATTCAAAAGAATCTTACATATGTACAATTATTCCATTTCCATCTTTTGCCCATCTGCAACAATATGTTTTCTTTGTCGCTTGATGAAATAATACCTGTTCAATCGGAGAAAGAGGCTGTTTCACTCATAGAGTCCCAAGTATCCGACATATTTTTACCTAAGTATTTACAACGAAGTAGTGACAAAACATATGTATTAATCTATGAATTGTACGAGTTATTAACTCGATGGAATCCTTTTGTTCATGACAACAGAGCCTCGATCGAAGAGATTTGTACAACGCCTTTACCAAGATTCCAAGTAGTCAATTTGGAAAATTTCCATAGATCTTATTTTGATTTTGAAGAAAAAAATCTTGATCAGTCTCCGAAAAATTTCAGTTCAAACACGAGTTTGATTCAAACTCAATCCTATAAAGATGATTTCCTATCGGAAATCTTTCCGAATAAGAACCAGGAAATATTTCATCAGATTCCAGACATGTTTACCAAGTCTAGTTCAACAGAGAGTTTCCAAAACATAGCGGAAAACAAAGCTCTAGATAAGCTTTGTTTTTCATGGAAAGAGAAACGAAAGATTTTCTCATGCCGTTCACCACATTGTTTTCATGAACTCGTTAATAAACAAGAGATATATAAGATTGATACTCATTTTTCCAAATGGAATTTGCTTCAAATGTATATGCCATGGTTTTTTACTTCTATATGGTGGAAATACTTTGGGGATACACTTTTTGATACTTTTCCGTATATATTGCTATATAGCTGTGACCAAATAGTATCTATTTGGCAAGATATTAGGCATAGATCGAAGAATATCTTGCGGGCACTTTCTCATGAAGTATGGTTCATTCTACAATCCAAAATACAACGGAATTGGAGAAGGATTCGACTTCATCCGCCTCTGAATGAGTTGGTTCCTTGGTTAGTTTCTCACGGGGAGCTCGTGATCGAAGAACTCATCAAGAAAAAGTCGATATGGAAACTCTTGCGATTAGCAAGGAAGGACGGGGAGTCTTGGATCATTCTCTTGTGGTTCGTCCTTGTGTTTTTCTTTTTTCCGTATTTTTTCGTTGTTTTCTTCAACTGGATTTCTTTACTGATACAGTTGAATTTTCTCGAGTTCGGACTACATTCGGATCCAGCTTTGCTACGACAATGGTGGATGGAAATAAAAAGATATAGCGAGTACCCGAAGGATTCTTTGGAAAAACCGGATTGGGTAGAACCAATCGATTCGGTAATACTGGATTTAGTCAAACCAATCTTCGAAAGAAGTACTTGTGTTGTTCCTTATTTGGCTGCTATTGATACTTCTAATAGCTTTGAGTACCCGGAGGAAATAAGGGATTGGACAAAACAAATCTTCGGTTCTACTAGTGATGATGATTCTGTTTTTTCTAAATCTAATAATTATGATTTTTCTCATTTTACTATTTTGGCTAAGAAGGATGAACCAATTTGGACGCAGTTGGATGCACATAAATATGAAGAGGGGTTTACTTTTTGGTTCGCCTTTAGAATTCTAAATCAAATTGTTTGCTTTTTGTCAAACCTCCGGGAATGGTATTGGTTGATGAGGCTTAGAATGACTTATTTTTTCATACTAATAAGTCACAAGAAGAATCCGCGTGCATTCGATCGATCCGTGACAATATTCGACTTCGTAATCGCAAAGCCCAGTGGTGGAAACTCGAAAATTCCATCTTTTTTTTCATCAAGATTATCATCAGATGATTATAATAATAATAAAAAAGAGAAGAAGAAAGATACAATTGATCTACTTCTGCTTCTAAGAACAGAAAAAGAACTCTCTCAAAATTCTCAATTTGAATCGAATTTTACCTACAGGCATTCTATCTTCGAAGGTTATCAAACCACGGAAGAGCCGGGGTTTATGTACTTACGATATTTATCTGACATTTCGCAAAAAAATATAATGAATTACAGGTTTGATCGTTTAGCAGAAAAATGGGTCTTCTTCGCTTTTTATCAGAAGATTGCCAAATCTAACCAAAACCTATTTTCTAAAGCTAGAAAAACTCCTCCTTTATTATTAGGACCATCCCTTTCCAAGGGGATTTTACTGATAGGTCCTGAGGAAACTGGTCGATCCTATTTGGTCCAAAGTCTAGCAGCAGACTTTTATATTCCTTTAATAAAAATCAATCTGGAATGGTTCTTTGGGAAAACTTTCTCTCAATTCCATCGGACTTTGACAATGGCAGAAATAATGTCTCCTTGCATAATATGGATCCCAAACATTCATGTATTGGAACGGAATACTCGCACTTCTATCATCAAGATGGATATCATCATCAAGAAGAAGGCGTTGCTTCATCGCTTATTGGACCATATGGATAGCTGTGATGAGAACAGTTTTACTAGTAGAAGAAATATTGTTTTTATTGCTTCGACGCATATTCCTAGAAAAGTCGATCCAAATCTAATGACTCCAAATCGATTGGGTCAATTCATCAATATTCGGATGCTTCTTGTATCCCAACGAGAAAAAGAATTTTCTATTCTTTTACGTAGGAAAAGATTTTTTTTGAACAAAGAATTGTTCTACCTCGATGATTTTGGATCTAGAACCATAGGTTATAAGGCACGAGACCTGGCAGGACTTGTCAATGAAACCGTAGCAATTAGTTGTTTGCGAAAAAAATACGTTATAGACACGAATACAATTCGATTGTCTCTTTATAGGCAAACTTGGGGTTTACGATCTATAAATCAGGGTGTTGTATCCGTTCTAAAACATCATGAAAGACTTCCCTATAAGATAGGAAAGGCTATTCTACAAACTACACTTAGAACGAAATTTTCTCCTGTACCTATGGCAAAAGATTTTTGGAAAAAAAATTTTTATTATTTGTCTAAATGGTATTTAGAACCTTCGATTGCCGAAACAACTATCAAGGAATTCACTATACTCCCTCCTATTTTGGGTTGCTTGGCCGGATCAGCTGCTCGGGATTCTTGGTTGCTGATATCGGAACCAAATCAAGAGAATTGGACTCCTCTCGATAGACTCGTTGAACATGATTTCCATCTAGCTTCTAGTCTTTTAGAAAGTCTTCTGGTGGAGTTTCCGTGGTTAGGAATATATCGAGGTAAGTCTGATAAGAATCAAATCCCACCATTCGATCCTCTGCGCAAAACGAAAAATCATCAGTATACGATGCGAACAGGGTTTTCGTCTCTAGTTCATGAAATAGGTCTAGATGCTCAACTCCAAAAGGATGAAGAATTCGATGAATCATTGGTTTCGTCTCCTAGGATCTGGCGTCTTAGTTTTCTTCGCAGTAATCGATTTGATCGGATAAAAACATTCAATGAATTGGGATTGCCGGAGCAAGTCAGATTGTTTCAAGAAAGGCGGATTTTCGTTCAAAAGTTTGAAAATCATCTTCGTATGCTCCAGTATAAGTCTAAGAAGTTCAACTTAGAAAAAAGGGGGGTTACAACGGAGTATAGGAAGTATCGGGAAGAGATCAAAAAACTACGGTTGGATTTGGAAAATCTATCATTTCAAGAGTTTTTGGAACCGTTCAGAAGTCAATCTGGATATCCAATGCAATATCCATTGCAATATCAATCAATGCAATGTCAATCTTCTAATAAACCAGTGCTTTTTCGTGGAAGACGGTTTGTTTGGGACTCCTTTCTAATCCAAGAGGATCCGGACGTTTTGTTTTCAGACGAAGAAGTGTTTTCCAATGAAGAACTGATGCAAAGGCTTTATACCAGTGGAGCTTATGCCTGTTTAATAAGAATAGATCAAACCAAAAAACCACCACTTTTCCATTCAAAAAGGCTTTTTCGTAGATTTACTGTGATGACCAACCGGAACCTTTCTATTCCTTGTTTAGAAGAATTAGAAGAAAAAACAAAAAGAAAAAGAAAAAAGAAGAAACGAGATGTTCTCGTTTCTCAACAGAAGGAACCCCATATCGAGGCTTTGCAACGCATTCAAGGAAAGGGTATGAAATCGCAAATTCTACACGTACACATGGACAGTCCTTTAGCTCTGTATCACCGCTGGTTGATTGAAAATCCGCGGGGCCAAAGTGACCGCTGGGACTTGGTAATTGATCGCCAAAGATCTCTTGAAACCAATCGTTCAGTACCCAATGAACTTTTTCTTTCTAATATTCTCTCAGAGAATTATCAATATTTATTAAATCTGTTCCTTTCTAACAGAATGTTATTGAATCAAATGACAAAGACATTGTTGAAAACGAAATGGCTTTTTGCGAATGAAATGAAACACTTCATTTCTACAACAGGATTCCACATCTCTTCTTTCGAAAAATCGGATAGATCTGGAATTGAAAGAATTAAAGAAAGATGAAAGAGATCTCGATAAATACATAAATACACATATGAAATGGTTGTTGGTATCTGCTCTGAGAACAAATTATTGTAATAACGGAATGACTAGGTTGGTTTTCTACATATTTCATGTTGACCATAATGAGCTTTGGGATTGCCCCAATTCGGTACACGATTCTCTAAGATAAAACCTTGGAAAAAGTCGGGTCAGATCGTATCGTCGGAATCCTTTTTGTAAAAAAGGCTCTGCCTTGTTGACCATTCTTTGGCTCATTCCATAAGCAAATCATGTATGCCTTGAAGAGGACTCGAACCTCCACGCGCTTAGCACGAGATTTTGAGTCTCGCGTGTCTACCATTTCACCATCAAGGCTTGAAGAAGATTAAGTTTTCATCTTGTATTACAAATTTCTTCAAATCTCCAAAAGATTTTATAAATGAGATCGAGAAGCTTTTTCTAATCTAATCAGGCAGGATAGGTAGATCTAACTAAGACTAAGATCTTAGTTAGATCTACCCTTTTTATGGATTAAAAATCCGCAAAAGCTCTATTGGCCTCTGCCATTTTATGAGTCTCTTCCTTTTTGCGGATAGCTGTGCCTTTCCCTTTAGTAGCATCTATCAATTCAGAACTGAATTTGGACTCCATATTTGGACCCAGCCGTTTGCGAGATGCCTCTAATAACCAACGAATAGCAAGTACTTTTCCTTGTTTAGGTTTTATTTCAAGGGGAACTTGATAAGTCGATCCACCTTTACGTCTTGGTTTTACTATTAGACGAGGAGTTACTTCCTTTATTGCTTGTCGTAGAACCAATAGTGGATTTTTTTCTGTCTTTTGTTGAATCTGTTTCATGGCTCGATAAAGAATTCGATAAGCCAATGATTTTTTTCCATGTTTCAGGATACGATTAAGTACCATGTTAACTAATCGATTCTGATAAATTGGATCGAAATTTTCCGTTCTTTTTGTTTTTTTTGCACTAATTCGTCGTGACATGAGTTTGAAAAGGGGTTCTAAATTCTATTTCATAAAGGCTAAAAAGGAATCACTTTTTTTTCGGCTTTTTGACTCCATATTGTAGGGTGGACCCCTGGTATGAAAGATCTCCCTCCAAACCGTACATACAACTTTCGCCGAATACGGCTTTCTACATGATTCTATCTGCATAGATGAGATCTATTATGCATATAATGATGTTTACTCACTCTTCATTGAGTATCCGTTTCCTTTCTTTTGCTATGACCGGAAATCTTGTATTTTCCATATCTATACAATCAAGTCCTTAGGTTTATAGTGTAGAAAAAACTGTTTCAAATTCCAAATCATTGCTAATTGATTCAAACCTGTTCTAAAAGGTCAAGGTATTTTTTGACAAAAAGTCGGGGAAAACTTATAAAATAATTTCACTATTGAACCTTAGACTTTGTTTTATGGTAGCCTGCTCTAGTCCCCTTACACAACGTTTGTTATGAAGTTAGCCATATACTTCCCATGTTTATAGCCATTCACATGGTATCATAAATACAAGTCTTAGATAAGAATATACAACGCACTAGAACGCCCTTGTTGACGATCTTTGACCGCGACAGCATCTAGGGTTCCTCGAACTATGTGATATCTTACACCGGGTAAATCTTTCACTCTTCCTCCTCTTACTAATACTACAGAATGTTCTTGTAAATTATGGCCAATACCAGGTATATAAGCAGTAATTTCAAATCCGGAGGTTAATCGTACTCTGGCAACTTTACGTAAGGCAGAGTTTGGTTTTTTGGGGTTAATATTGGAAAAGTTGACAAGTTCTGTTTACTGTCACTCTACAAAACCGTACATGAGATTTGCACCTCATACGGCTTCTCGGTCGATTCTTTGGAAGTAGGATAATTTGGATTTCATGATTCGAGAATCTTTCTATTCTCTTCATTCTATTTTCTCTCTCCAAAAAGTACCGCACGTTTTTGCGTTCTACATCTCTCGATATAGAACGATGAATCAGATTTCTTTTTCTCAATCTTATTGAGATACAGTATTTCCAGCCAGAAATAGAGAACTAGGAATTATTACATACTAAAATTTAGTTCTCGATACTCCCTTCCATCCAATTTGACGGGTTAATGTGAGCT